ACTGGAGGTTTGTCTAATAGGGGGGGTTGTGGTTGTGCAAGCCAAGTGATCGAAGACCAGGAACGAGACAGACTATAAATCAAATAAAACATCTCTAGGAAAATCTAACCGGGAGCTGTCAGCTGTTTCCATATCGATGAGAGAGGTGGGTTCCCCAGTAGAATGGCTTTCCTATGGGAGCGGCCCTATTGAGCCTTAGCAGAATCACTTGTATTACATTCCCGGATACCTGAATACGTGTATGAGACAGCTTGGCCCATTGACATTTGAAGTTCTGTATGAAAGGGTCAAAGCCTATTAGTGCAGGTTTACCCGAACTGATGAAGTGGTTGTAAGCGCCCTTATGTGCTCTAACAGAGGGCTTGGCACTATAAAGATGTCGAGATACCGGCATCCAGCCTACACGGGAAAGTCAGCTAAGCACTATACAGATAATTTGGTCATTCAAAGAAGCCTTGCTAAGTGATTACGAGTCCTACTGAGAGAAAGAATCCACATTAGCTCCGAAATGCCTATCCACCAAGTTTTCTTTGTGAATGAATAGAGCGATAAATCGAACGATGTCAACTGCTCCGCCTCTGGTGATGGGCCATTGCCCCTTATGCTGGATGTTATCATCTTAGTCAGTGCCTGAATCGGCATCAAAGGGCTCGCCCTATTACCATTACTAGACTCAAAAGACTTTCCAGCACGGTTTGTTGGGCGTAATGAACCATTCAAAGCCGGGCCTTTGTTGCAGGGGATTATAGATCGAGCGGTTCGGCAAGAGCAGAGGAGGGTGCTTGTCAGACCTTGTGCTTCATAAGAGAGGGAGAAGCTAGTGTAGGGACAAGGGTGACCTAGTGTAGGACGCCTTCCCTTTTCTTCGTAACGAGTGTTCCCTTTTTTTCATGAACTTAGAGAAGGGTCGACATCTTTCGGAGAGATTGGAAATGAATCTTCTAATATAGGCGAGACGTCCTTGAAGTCCTTTCAACTCTAGCTGAACTTAAAAGCTTAAACCAGGAACACTTTAGTGACATCTCTGGGCGTACCCAGGCCTCCCGATCAGATTTAGATCATATTCAGAGGGCCTTGGATGGGGATCCCACTAACCTTGGTATACAACGTAGGGAGGGGGAGGTCTACTCCCAGTATTTGGCCGCTGAAGAAAGCTTCTTTGAATGCCCCGCTGATTGACTACTACATCTAGGGACGGGACTGATCCCGAAAGAGAGGTCTTTCTTTCTGGTTATGAAATCGCTTAGGTTGAAAAGCTACCAGATGATGCCATAAGTCAAACGGGCGGTTGAGGCGAGAGTCCTTCACAGCACTCACAGGTCACGAAGGGATCCTTGCTTCACTGCTGACCGAAGCCTAGTTACTGCACCTGTACTTCTCTGACTCAAGGTTCATGAAAACACGGATCTTCTGCCCTTAGCTAGCTGTTTTGACTAGCGGGACTAAAAGAATCTTGCTTCAAAGAGAGCCCTTTCGCACTGATTGTGTCACGAGCTTGAATGAACGTTCATTCATCACTTATGCTATTTCGACTTGACTTGCGAAAGTGCAGTCCTTTTTATTGGAGGGTTGCTAACTGAAACCTTCTTTCTTCGATCTGACTGTCCCTCTTGATAGGTAAGTTGGGAAAGAGACCCTATTCTCTTATGATCTTAAGTCGGCTACCGATAGGAGTCCCCTTTTCATCATATTAGAGATGATGGGTGTTTGATTGGTCGTTTGCAGCAAAAGAGACCCGGCTTCATCGACACCGTGCGGATAGACGTTCATTAGTACTGGAGAGAGGGACGAGCCTTTTGGGGTTGCTTTGACCTTGCTCCCATACTCCTTGCCTTCTCTGTCTCTGATACAAGTAGAGAGAAAGGAAGAGATTAAGCGAATAAGAGCTCCATAACCGAATTGTCTTCCTATAACCGAAGAGAAAGCGCTCTTACCTCTCCTTCTTACCGGCACCTTTATTTCACCCATCCCCTTTTATATCAATAGGGAACTCCTGCCTGTCAGTCATCCAGTTGTGACCGCTATCGCCCCTATTCTCTCAACAAAGCCTCTCCTTTATAGATGAGGGAGAGTACCTTCGCTACCGCTATCTCCAAGCCGGCCATAATAGAAGAGATAGGCCAAGCTTGTCTCTTCTATTATCTGGGTTGAGGATAGAATCGTTCCTCAGGCAAGAAGAATAGACAGATAGACTGAGAACAGAGCGACAGCACGAAAGATAGACTAACCAAGCAGAGGGAGGGACGGCATGAATTCTTTACTTACCGCAAGAAGGAACGGCAGCTCGCCAACGTCAACACCTACTCCTCCTCCTAATACAGCTACTACAGCTATGACTCGCCCTTACAGCTATGACTAAAAGTACTATTCCCTTTATGACCTAAAACAAGCGGATTTCCGCATGTTAGGCTAGCCCTCTTTCTTTACAAAAAAGTGGAACCGTGCTCCCCTTTTCTTTTTATGTGCAGCCTTTCTCTTATTATACGATTTACCAAATTCAACTGACTTCCTTCCCTCTTCCGTCGCTTCCCTCTTTCCTGTCTACTTATTCTATCTACTATTGATCATGTCCGATCTCCTTCTTACTAGAGGCGGAAATCGTCCTCATGCGAATCTAAGCGGAAGGTAAAGAATCGTCCGATCTTATTTATTCCATTTCATCTTTCTTCTCTTATTCAATTTCGAGTTAGCGCTCCGGGGGCTACTCCTACTGCTACTGTAACTGCTTTCTTTAGAAAATGCCGACATCTACTCGAAATGGCTTGACATTCCAGAACAGGAACTTCACTCATTTTAATGCCCGAAGTCTGCATCTTCTATTACATCGCCTCAAAAGAGTGAAAAGTCCCTTCTTGCCTGACGAGTTCTTCCTTCTTTTCTTGCTTTGCTACCGTCTGTGGCATTTGTCCTGCAAACAAGCCCTTCTCTTCGCAGCAGCTCCCGCTAAAGCAGTTGCAGCTTACACTAGCTAGGCGAACTCCCGCTCTGATCCAGCTACCCCTCTTGCCGCTCGGCATGAAGTTGAATGTGGGATAATTGCTGCAACCCCTTCTCTTTAATAGCAACCGATTCTAGCAGCTTATTCTTGCAAAGATGAGGTTTCGGGTATACTTCCTAGCGTTGTTGGGAACGCAGGAGGTGCATAACCCGCGTAGGGATGGGAACTCCTTTGAAAGTAGAGTTCGTTGGTTCGTCCATCTGCTCTGGCAAATGATCTCGCATTCGGGTGAGTGAATAAGAAGCTTTCTGACACGGAACAAGAACCCCATCGCGTTGGACTGAACCTTGACCTTGCCTTTGGGATGAGTCCTAGCTTTGAACTGAACCTTTGGTTTGAACTTGTAGACGAATCTTCCAACTTGGGGACTAGACTATTTGCCATTGGTGGCATGGAAAGGCGCTCCACACGAAAAAGAAAAGAAAGTGGGCAAGACGCCAAGCAAAGACCTTGACGCCCGTGCCTGAGTGAAAAGTTCGGTAGAATTCCTTCTTCTCATCTGGTAGCGTGAACAACCACAATCCCTGTGATCGTACCTTCTCTTGAGTTTAGTTCCATAGAATGAATCTTCTAATTAGTTAGCTTGCCAGGTTTAAGAATTCCTCCCGGTCAGCGGTCGCCCTGTCACAATTCATCCCTTACAGAGAGTGCAAGGCGCGCAGCAGTGTAATTCGAGTTCTCGTGCTCCGTCTCGTTCTTATAGGAATAGCAGTTTAGTGTGATAAGACTAAAGAATGGCAGTTAAGCTCCGTTAACCTGGGAATTAGGGTTCTCCTAATCAAGTTACGTGTGCTAAAAACTCTTCTTTTTTGTGCTTGTGTGTTCGTGTTCTGTGTGACAACTGTGCCAAAGCCTCATCATTGATCGAGAAATCCCCTCTGGCTGATTCCCATGAACAGATAACGCCAGAGAACAACAGATGGAGAGAAGGAGTGTAGTTCAATGGATATGAGGCTGCCCCTTCCCTTGAGATTGGGAGGGAAGTTAGCCTCGTCCGGCCCTGCTTCTACTTACGATCAAAAGCCTTGCCACGAGTGAGAAGCCAGTGGCGAATCTAGGTACAGATGGAGATCCGCGGAGCCATTTATGGAAGAAAGTCCAGGTACATGTGCAGATGGAAATCTATATGAGCTGACAGCACTCAAAATTGTATTTCCTGCATCTTCTCCAGATCGATAGCCGGCATCGGAGGAAGGGGTGGGAGAGGTAGCGGTTTGATGCATCGAACTAGTGGGCTCAGCATCTGATAAAGCACCGGCAGCGGTATAGGTAGGGAGCTATTGCAGGGTCAACCCATGCGCGCCTTGAGCCATGCACACCTCAGAAAGGTTTCGTTTTCCTCACGAAGAAAGCACCTCCGCTTGGGCCCGAGAATCCTAATCCGCCTTTCCCTCGTCCCTCGTAGAAGACAAATGTGGGGTAGGCCTAAAAGACCGACTTTCCTCCCCGGGAGTGAATCTGTCTAGTTCTATTTGAACTAATAAGAATCTGTGTACTGACAGTAGCTCGTGGCGCTGAATATCCAGAGCAATTCTTGGCAGAGGGAAGCCCCATGACCGACCGAGGCTGGGGTAGAGAAAGGAAGATGTATGGAATGCTCTCGGGCATTGATTGAGGAAGTCAAATAGTATGCTTAAGTCGGAGATTTCTTGGTATTCAAGTATTCAATCTGTGAGGAAGTAGCCCAACCTTTCTTCATCTACGCAAAGAGGAATTACTTCTTATTCGACCGGTAATGCTGCATCTAGATCGATTCCTAAGGCTGGTAATGCCGAATCAATCTACTATAATAAGGATAAGGCAATACAGTCAGAAAGGAAAGCATTCCAATAGCAGCTGATGAAACTATAGCACGAACAGCTACCTCCTCTTCCCCATTCAATAGGGGACACTCCCTTTAAAGACGTTAGCAATCAAATCACAGCTGAGTCAACCAAAGCAAGAACAGCGCCTTCGCCTGCTTTGATTAGGACTTTCTCCGGCTACGGCTACAGAGCCATCTAAATGCTACTTTGCGTAAGACTTTTCATTCGATTTTCACTACTTCGAATTTAGCTACTCCGGACTCTTTAAAGGCCTTGAGCCCGCCCCAAAAGAAAAGAATGGAATCCGGAAGTCACGGAACTCCCTTTACAGAAGACTTCGAGTCAGTAGCTACCTTTGGAAAAAGAGTCAGAACTGATAGTCATCGCCTTTCCCTTTCGACTGGCATTATCACACCGCCATCAAAAAATGAAATAGCAGCTCCTAGCCCGATTCCAAGACCTGGACCTGGTTCAGGTTTGAAAGCTGCCCTTATTCCATTCATTCCATCAACAGCTCAATCGATGGGACTTGCTTTCCTTCCTAAAGGAAGTTACCCGAAGCCGGTAGAAATGACTGACTTAAGATAGAGAGAGATCACCCCTAACAGAGTCCATTCTCCGAATAGTAACACGGTCAAGCCAAAGATCTGATTCACTAGCAAAGGAAAGCAGCCTTGATCAACTATAGGAAAGTACCTGTTTTACACAGTGACAAGGACTTCGCCCGGTCTCCTCTTTCTTTTTCACAGCTGCCCATGAGTTCAACAAAAGCAGAAGCGATCCGATAGGACTGTTGACCACGTCGAACTAAGCCTGCCTTCTTTTTATACCGTTCGTGCCCCATACCCTTTATCAAATCGGAGAAAGGCGGGAGAGACTACTTTATTCCATTCCGACTCCCCTTATGCCTTTTGCTGCTCCACAATGCTCTCTCCAAAACTAAAGTGAGTGAGTGAAAGAAGTCGAATGGAATGCTCATTGGTGTTTAGGGATCACCACTTTGGTCTACGTACGAGCAGAGATCGCTAGGTTCGGGTCCTCCCCTTCTCTAGTTCATCATAGCCGCTCTCCATCCCAATTGGTCATAGGTCCCATTACTGCCATGAAGCCTCAAGGAAAGATGTACTTCTGGTTCTTGTCCGAGAGAAGCATACGTTCGGTTCATCGCATACACCACTTTAGGTAGGCGCACACCAGGGATCGGTTCCAGTCGATAGAAGAACTGCAAGCTATGCAACTACTAGGGAGTTTCATCTATGAAAAGGCTATTGCGATTTCAATGCTATTACTATGTTGTAAGGCTATAGCGATATGCGGTAGACTGAAGACTAACCTATTCTTGCCTTTGTTGAAAGCAATAAAAGACCGTACTGACTTCAATCAATGTCGATCGCTTAAGCAAGGACCCGGGAAGAAAGGAAAGTAACATATCTCTTTCTGTAGCGTTATGCCTCAGCAGCAGTTGCTTACGATAGCTCTCTCCCCCTCTGGGGCAAGTTCCATCCAGTTGCTTATAGACTAGACTACAGTCCACCGACAGTAGCGACGAGCCGTGCAAGGACGCAGGGATCAATCTCTTGCCCGAGACGGGCCCATCAATGAAATGAATGACGAGCTCTTAAAAGTGCTTAGAATGAATAGAGAACTGATAATTGATTGATAAGAAGGAATCAAATAAGATAACGAAATGACATAGCTTACTGCCCCCCCTTATTAATTAGTTAGGGCTATTGAGAGTCTTTCTTTAGGTTGATAGCATTCCAGGGCCTTTGTCGCTTTTTGCCATCCATGCTTTCTAAGTAGTCAGCCTCGGCCCCTCTTGCTCGGTATGGGCCTTCCCAGTTCGGGCCAAGCTTGCCTGCAGCCCATTCTTTGGTCTTTTCGAAGACCTTTCGAAGGACGAGGTCCCCTGGGAGGAATGTCCTATGCCTGACTTTCTTGGCATAGTACTTCATGAGCAGCTGCTGGTAGGCTGCTAGCCGAATTCATGCTTGCTCCCGCTTTTCCTCTACCAGGTCGAGATCTTGACAGAGTGCTTGCTCCTACCTTTCTTTCATAAAGCTTGCTCGACGCACTTTCAAGCTTTCTTTCGTTAGCTTCAGAATCATATTGCAGGAATGAATAAGCTTGACGAGACCCTAGTGTCATAGTCAAGAAGGTTGGTTGAAACTTCCAGGAAAGAACTTCGAATTGGAATCTATCCCGTTTACGAGGGGAAGTAGCGAAAGCACTTTACCTTACCGGGTGTGAATGAGAGAAGCTCGGATTCTGATGTAAGGAGGTGATAGAACGAGTTTACCGGAGTGAAAGGAGAGAAAGAAGGGGCTTTACCAAGTTTATGAGGCGAAGGAGAGAAGGCTGAGCAGCCCCATATCATTCAAGAAGTTGATATGAGAATAGAAGAGAAAATGGCATCAATCATCGCATCGCTCAGTCGGCTATTTATTGCCTATTGCCGCCAATAGCGCTTCGTGAGAGTTCGTGAAGCTCGTCTTTTCCTAGATATTCTGCAAAACCAGAGCACGTGAGTTCTCCTTCTAATAGACACTGGCCGAGGGGATAGTCTATCAAGGGCTAGACCAGGAAGTGGATATGCTTATGCGAGCTATGGCTCCGGAAATGGAAGAGATGCTTCTGAGACTGGCTAAGCAACCGCAGAACCAAGCTCAGGATCTCACTCTCTTTCTCTATCACTAGCATCCGTATCTGGATCTCGAAAGGGTGAATCTTCATCCCTATCACGAAACTCGGATTCTGGATATCGATCTCCTCTATATATGGAGGATGGATCCCGCTTACGAAACTGACTTAATAGGGCAGCAGGCTCTCCATCTCACTATCGAAACTCAGAATATCTATCTCGATCATCAAAAGCTGGATCTTACCCGGGAAAATCGGAGTCCTAATCCATGGGATCACGATCTCAATCATCAGACTCTTCATATCGATCACGAGGGAGAGCTGTAACTAGCAAGGATGCTTCGGGCTCTTGAAGTTACTATGATGCTCTTGGTTTAGCCGATTGAGTAGCACTTGCACCGCCCGTAGCTTGAGGAGAGGCATAACCCGCGTAGGGATGGGAAGTGGCTAGAGCAGGGGTAGCTGGAGCAGTAGTGGATTCGGTTGATCCAGTAACAGATGGTTGGGTGAGATGGATAACTAGGGCACAGTCTCTGGTATACTCACCCGCACCATAAGCATCTGTAGTAGAGTCCTCAGTACTTAGTGGTTAGTAGCGCCCTGGGAAGCATCTTAGGTTGTGTGACCTTTAGAGGCCCGGCATACCAATGAGTAGCCTCTTTCTTATTATTAGTAAGATAGGGCGAGCAGAGCGTACCCTTTCTTAATGGATGTTCCTAGGTTTTTTGATCCCTTTTATTGTCAGTACACGACGGGTCGATCTATTCTATTTCGATCCTAACCCCCAAAAGACCCGAAAGAGATCCCCATATAGAATGACTAAAGGACGTAGTCAGGGGGTGAGTTTGGTATCGGCTAAGGAGCCTAACTGCTAAACCAAATAGGGTCTGGTACATAACATGGCATACATCAAGCTTCCCCCTTTTCGAATCAAGATGAGCATAAGTTATTCTAGACATCCTCTTTTTCTTCATCAGTCTTTTGGCATAAGGCTTCCGATAACTTTGTATCCCGACAACCAGGAGTTTCCGGGTTGTTTACAAGTCAACATATTGAATCGACTCAGAACAGAACAACATCTAAATAGCAAGGGATTTCTTGTGACAAACCAAACCTTGTTGATCGAAAGTTTTCTTTATTTTTAAGACATAGGATGCCTCTCCTAGCCCTGAACCCACGGCAAAGCCTCTTCCTTCTGTCTTGTCTGTTAGATTCTTAGCTATTTGATTGAAACTGAGACTCCTTCTTTCTTTTTCTTTCTGGTTCTAAATCCTGATAGCCCTACCCACTTTCTTTGTCCTTCTTGACTCACTAGCCCTATTTTCTCCCTCTAATCTAATGTGAGACCTTCCCTCCTTGACTTATTCGATTGACTCTCCTTCTCTGTCTTCTTCCAAAGGGCGATCTATTTCGTCAGTCGATCTTTTAGCCTAGGTCTCTTTTAGGTCCTCTTCGATTAGGTTCGGTGTTAGAGGTACGAGAAAGGGTTGGATGACCCACATGCCTTTATTGTTGATCTTGAGCCGTCTTTCTTGCGTGCCCTATCTCTTTTCCATGATCAAGGAGCGATAAGACATGTCCCCACGGATTCTTTCTTTTCGATCCTTCGCTACCTTAATCCTTCCGTTTTATTCCTTGTCTTTTTGTTGGCTACTTTCGCTTTCCTTTACTTGCTTGATCTTGACTCCTTACGGACCCTCACGGTTGGATTTGCTATGTAATCGCTCGACTGCCTCTCCTATTGGGCCTTCACCTTTCCAGGTTTCTACCCTTTCCTCATAAGGCGGGGTTCTTTCATTCCCGCTCATGCTTGAGGGACCATGCTTGCGTCAACCATTTTCTTCCCTACTAGACTTGTCTAAAAGAAGAAAAGATGCACTTTAAGATAGATTGGATTGCCTGAAAGAAGGTAGAGGATAAGATAAGATTTCGAACTCTTTAGCCTCATTGGCCCCAAGGACAGATCAAAGATTGAGATAACCCTATCTAAGTAATAAAAACCTGACCTTAGGAGAGGAAGGACTTTCCCTATCTATGACGAGGGAAAGAAGTTCATAGCGAGTCCTAAACCTCAAGGTTTCACTATCTATCCTTACTTGGGGGAAGCCCTTTCAGTGAGGTAAGGAAGAAGATGGGCAAGCGATTCTCCTCCAATTGCATTGATCAGTTGGATGAGAGTGAGATAAGCAAGGAAAGTCTCGGGAGCCAGAGAGATGTTGAAATAAACAGAGGCCGGTAGTACGATGAAAAGGGTGACTCACGAGCTCAGTGAAGAATAGGAAGTTAGGGTTTCCTGGTGTGCTAAATGTTGCAGAAGAGGGTCGTTTCAAATGTCGAATCTAGGTATTGAGGACATTCCTTCCAGTCCAAGTCAAATAAGCACCAGTAGCATTTGGTATGAAAATGGATCTGAATGGCACGACGAAATCGCAGGAACTGCAAGTCGAACCTGTCTTTCCCACCCCACAAGCTTAGAGTTTACAGAAATCGAAATAATAGGTTGTGCAAGGCCTATGGAAACAAAAAAGAAAAGTGAGGGTTTAGTTCTCTCTATCTCTACAGGGAAGTGGTGGAACCCCTTTCCGCGTGCTATACTATACTGACTGTAGAGTCTGAATCTACAATTCAGGTGTTTTCCATCGGTCTTTTATGACGAATCGGTGAGCTGATTAAAAAGAGGGAAGCGAAACTAGTTTGGAACAGGTTCCCTGACACCATTTAACGCAAACTCAAAGCAGAACATTCCGCATGAAAAGAAAGCCGATGAGGTATTCTCCCTTTTTTCGGAGTTATATGTCTAGAATCGAATTGGACAGAAAGATGGATCAGAGCATGCCTAACCGGACTGACTTGGGGAAGGGTCAATCTCCTCCGGACGGATCCCGAATATGAGATTTCATAATGTACGTTGATAAGATTCTGGGCAACACATTCCCTGTTGCGAGATCTTTAAAAGGGCCCCTCACGGGTCAGGATCTCCTAGCTAGCTCCTTGTCAGCAGACGATGGATGCAACTATTTTTGCAGTATTTAGAACCATTTCCCTGGCCTATTTACTGTGTGGATCAGATCCATCAAATGTGGTGTATCCCGCCGTTCCTGATGGCACATCCTTATGGATCCCAATTTCAAATCACGAGGGAACGGTCTTGAAGCAAGTGCCTCATCCTTCTATTTCGCGCCTCTACCTGCTCTTCTTCCATCTTTAGGGCCTTATCCCTTCCTCATCTGAAAAAGTATCATAAGAGATTGTTTTTTCACGGTTTGGGTATATGAGGAGCACCCGTTTCACCAAGCTTGAGAAAAGATATGCTTAGATCAGCCTTTGCTGGCCTTTGGTCTTCCAAGTAAGGAGATGGAGATAACAGGGGCTGCTAAAAAGTCAAATCAAATTATTGTATTGGATAGCTCATTTCTCACTCTGAGGAATTTCCACCAGCTAGCTAATAATGCTACGCACATCCTCCACAGTTCAAGTAAAGGAGCTCCATTAAGCGGAAGTCTTCTATGGCTTTTGAGATATTGACTTATTACTTCTTTAAGTATTTCCCTCATGGTTAGGTGAACGTAAGGTCTCACCACTCTTCTGACTAAATGGGCCATTTGTTGCATTCAGAAGGCTTACTATTTCTTTCGTATTTTTTATCAAAATGAAACCTAGCCACCTAAACAACCAGAAGTTGAGTTCCGTAGCCATTTTATTAGCAAAGAATGTAGAATCAGGCTGTTTTCTATAACTGATATCTGACCAAGTATCCCATCCCGAGTATCACAGCCCGCCCAGCTCTGACTGGCATCTAAACCTACCTGGATCTATTGAATCACCACCCGGCAATCATAGATAACCTATCAGAAAGGGTATGTTTCATTCGATAAAAAATCCATTTAATAGGTCCGATCCAAGCGACCTTATTGCTTGCTCCGACCCAGGTAGTGCATCCATAGCTCAATCAATCTCATTTGGTGGTAACTTGGGGTCCATCTCCTTTCTTTCTTCCTTTTCTCCTTCCTTCCTCTTACTGTGGGACTGGCTTATCATAAAGGCCATTGAAAGCTGCCCTTATTCCATTCATTTATGGCTAGTCTCTCTTTATTTAAATTTACCCCACGAATGAACTCTCCTTTGTTTCACGGGATGGATTTCATTAACACGGATAGACCAGAAATGGTCTTCGCAAGCATACCGCTTTTAGTAGAGGAATGAGGACGAGATGCGGTGTCCAGTCGTATTGGTAGGGATCGCTATGCCACCTGTCTTTTTTATCCTAGGCGTACTGCAAAGAAAACGGTAGGTCATAGACTGGAGGACCCCCTGCTACATCGTGATAACTCTCTTCAACCGGATCAACAAAGGCGAGATCAGCTCACTTCTCCACCGACTCAATCAATCGGAGGAAACTAAATCCTAAACTTCGGAGTGGCAAGCAGCAGAAACGATCAATCTCTCCATAGAGTAAATCGGGAATCTTTTCATACTGGGACCGGATAGCCGGATCTGGAAGGTAAAACCCTGCCCTAATGGTATCAATGGGAAGGGATGAATGAAAGACTTCGGAGCTCAGTCACAGGACAGGGGGTTTCCCTTCTGTTAAAAGACTTTTCTATTTGCTTTTTCGCTCCCGTAATGGGCTCTTTCTTTTAGGCTCAATAGTCTTCTGAGGGAGCATGCCTTATCTCTCTTTAACTACAGGAAGCTCGGTCCATAGGATAGCGGTTGAATGGCCTCGGCCTTGGTTGGCTTCCCAGATTAACATATTCGCAAGGAAAGAGAATATGGTACAGTGGTATGGTATACAGAGCATACTATATTAAACAGACCCCCTTATATTACGCTATTTGAAGGGAAGAGAGTAGGTTCCTGCTCGGTTAACAACTTATTGTTTCACAGAATCGGTTGTTCACTAAGATGTCCTACTGCTCCTACTTCTAGTGAGAGTGACCTTGGAAAGAGAGAGTCTATAGACCTTCACTCTTATTCACGCGATATTTATATTGCTGGATCGGGCTTTCGCCCATTGTCCTTCAAGTCCCCCTTTATCATCCCAATCGGGATGCGGTTGCCTGTCGTCGGAGTTAAGTTAGCGGGGTTACCTCAATGTCGGGATAGAAGGGGCTACCTCAACTCAATGAGAGTAGACCATTTTGAACGTAGAATGCATGTGAAAAGCAGAATCCTAATAATCCTAGGATACGAGACTAGTATGGTACACAAGAATTGGTGGACTTGGATAGGTCCCTCTTCTTTATAAGTCACTCGGAGATAGATCAATTAGTGGACCAAATACGGACTCTCAGGACTAGCATAGCTCCCCCTTCTATGACTAGGGAAGACCCTATTCTTCTCTTCCTCGGGGACTAGGAGCACGAGACCTTAGCCCTGGGTGCCTAGAACAAAGACGCTCCCTCGGGGAAAGCGAACTTACTTCCTACTTTAGATAGAAAGAGGCCAGAGGGGGATCTCTCAATAGAATAAATCGGGTAGTACGGACGCGAAAGCTAAATAACTTGGGAAGCTGGAAGACCACTAGATTCTGCTTAGTAACTTCAACAAACTCAATCCCATGGGCGGACTTTTTGGATTCAGATAGGCTGATCGGACTTTTAGTCCTATTTACCTCAGTGAACGATCCGTTGACAAATGTAACCCTATTTAGTGAAAGAAATTGCTTGTTTTCTTGGGGGAAGAGAAGGAGTAAGACAAGGGCGGTTAGCGGGGTTGACTCAATATCAGGACAGGACCTATTTACTGGCTTGAAGTGAAGGACCGATCCTTTTGCGCCAGGTTAGTCATCGGACAGCGGAAAGATCATATTAGCCGGATTCGCATTATCGAAGAGCAGACTTATCTAGTCCATAAAAGACATGAGAAGGATTGAATAGGGTGGCCCTCTCCCCTATCTGGTTCTTAAAGCTTCTGCCTTCAGACTTCCCTTGCCTACTGCCTCTATCTAGCTCTTCTTGCCTTCGAATGCTTGTCAGCTTGCTTTGCTTTCCCTACCTGTTGAGGATAGGCAAGAAGTCATAGGTTCTTTGCCCGCCAGCTAGCTCTGAGAGAGTTGACTCTTCTGCCACCCTTTCGCTTTCCTTTGCTACTGCTTTGACCGCTTCTCACCGCTCATCCTCCAGTTCTCCTCGTTCCGAGCTACTGAAGTGAGGCTTTTGGAGCCCATTTGACCGCTTTTGCATCGAAAAAGCCCTTTGATATAAGAGGGAAAGAGCAAGTTTGATGCTTTTTTGGCACTTTATTGAATCACCTTATAAAAGAACTATCCTATCATCCACGGCTTTTATATCACTAAAGTTAGGTTTCCGTAAGATGTGCTTCCTTCCTTAGCCGTAAGCGATTTCCTTCTTCCATTTAGCCTTGACTTTATATGTCCTATCTTTTCTTAATAAAGAGATCCGGGCTTGAGCATCTCTCCAGCAAGAATGATTGGTAACACGTACCGTCACACCCAGGGATTGGTTTCGCGCGAAGCATCGGACAAAAGATGCAGGCGATCTCACAGGATTTCTCCTGACTATTCTCACTTCACCTTTTCGCTTAAAAAGGAGCGATTTCAGCAATCCAAAAAGAAGAAAACACAAGGAAATCTTCTCTCATCTTTTCATAGTGGGACCGGATATCCCGACATTAGTGAGGGTAGTTGTAAATCACAGGGTTTAGCAGCGGTCACTCTGATTGTGTTACTGAACTGAGCTTCAACAAGTGAGGATAGTGCTCCGCTTGTTCGTATCGGTCTTTCCGTCCTTTCGTCTCTCTTATTGGTAGAGCTGGATGGCACAACGGGTGGTTCAGGAGCTTAGGCCCAAGCGGTAGTAGTTTCCTAGTTGGAGTTGGCACACGTAGGCCCGGCACCTCCGGTTGGTTGGCGCATTCGGTAAAGCATTCTGCTAGCTGGCGCATAGCAAACAAGAAAGCAAAAAGCCAGCAGTAAGGTTCGGAGCAGGAGCATTAGGGTAGGCGATGGCCGCTGCATAGGTGATAGTGGCTTCGGGCAGGCATTCCTGCGCTAAAAGCAAGATAAAGATAAAGAAATAGAAAAATCCAGTCGTTGGTGCGGCAGCCAGTCAACGATGAATGGCCAGACTGACTGCAATTTCAGTCCTGCGTGAAGGCAGAACGGTTGCTAATTGAATGTGTTAAGCATATTGCATCTCCATTTCTTCCCTAACTGAGGTCAGGCAGGCACGGCTAAGTCAAATAAATCCTAACTGCTAAAGTCGAACTGATAGTAGTAGCGCATCAACAAGTGCCTTAGAGTCACATTGAACCTGAGCAGGCATAGGCATACCATTGATTCTTTCAACCTAGAACCTGTACTAGATTGTAAGCTATCAGGGCGGTTAGCTAGAGCTAAAACTAGCTCAGGGGAAAGGGTCTATGTTTCGGTTGATTGATTCGTAAACCGGGTGCTTCCGCTTCATACGTGGGATTTGGGGAAACCTTCTAAGCCCGCCCAATGCTTACTATCGAGATTGGTTCGTCAGGCTTTGCTCCCATTCCAAAGTTTCCGAATTCGCTTTCGAAATTGAGCAAGTGTAAAAAGTCTAGAGTGATCTGGGTTGCGCGGCGTTCGGGTTATGTCTACCAGAATAACAACCCGTAGCCTAGTTGAGGTGAAACCCTCTTTTACAAGATTACAGACTAGAAAACTAATGACTCGCTTTCTTTCTGAATCTGCTCTCTCTATTGACATATAAGAGTCTCGGCTTGAGCGCTCCCTCGAAAGAAAACAAAACGGCGAAGGCTCTCGTGCTATGGCTTTGCTTCCTTCACTTGTCCTTGCCCGATTGATCCAACCTTGCCCGAGCCTGCCTGCCTCCTTCAAACCTTCCTTCATTCAATGCTTGACAGCTTTCTTCATGCGTTCAAGGCGTGACACGTCCATTAAAAACCCGAATCGGCGAATTGACTAAGTCCAAATACTATTTTTGGACTTCTATCAGCTCTAGGACGAGGGACTTTCTAAGCCTAAAAGGCGCTAGACGGCACTGTTGACGGCTTATTGTCTTTCAATAGGAACTCTCATACTTGTGAAGAAGGGAACTACTCCACATCGGTGACCGGCCTATTTCTATGAGCACCTATGGCCGAAAACGACTCTCATATCCTCTTTCCCCCTCGCTTAGCTCTCTGCCTGGATCGATCATGGCTCTGAAGGGATTTTAGAATCCTCATTCTCTATTTGTGCTTCGGGAGAAGTACTCTATAAAGAGGTTCTCTACGTTAGCCCCCCGGATAGGGGGTGTCGGCTATCGCGCTTTATCAACGCTCCAGACCCGACGGTCTAACCGGACGGAACGGATGTGGATTATGTATTCAACTCTTCTCAAATCATCTTGAGTGGTGGTTGGGGAGAGGGTTACAGCTCGACCCGTACATTAGGGGCGCTCTGATCTCGTATTTGAGATCGGTGATGGTTCCTCGTGACCTTACGCTTGCTCCGTCGGATTGCTTCCTGCATCCTAATGCGGAGGTGTTCACAGAGTATACAGTGTTAAGGGGTTGGGTTAACCAGTGGTTAAAGTACGTTCACTGGTATTCGAAGGTAGCTATGTCTCCGGATGTTAGCCTAGAGGATTTCTTCAAGGCCCCGCACTCTCCCTTGAAGGTGAAGGAAGGAAGTCCCGATTGTAGGGTCTGTAAGATGGTATGGTTGCAAGCTAGCAAGACAATAAGAGAGAGTTCCCCCTATCAAGGAAGATGGGTTTTTTCTCTGGTGCTTTGCACTCTCCAACATGTACTTACAGCTCAACGTTGTCTTCCCTAAGTAAGGTAAGTAGGACCAAGGAAGCCTATCTCCCCTTTCTCATAATAGTGGTGAATCTCAATCATAGAAACAGAAACGGAACCTGGTCATTTTGTTTCGGGCTCTCCCTACGCTGGAGGTGTTGTGTTTCCAATAAGAATAGGAAAAAGACAATTCCTTCCTGAATGAAACTAAACCATGATTTTAAGTTGAGCAAAGTTGCCTCCTGTCAACTGATCTATCTGATTTTCATTTTCTCTTGTAAACCAATTTGCAACCAACAACATGTTTATCTGAAGGAGGAGGTACCAATTCCCATGTCTTGTTTTTGTGCATGGCATTCACTTCTTCAGACATGGCTAACATCCATTGATTCTCCATTGCAGCTTCTTCAAAGCGGGTAGGCTCAATATCTTGAGAACATTCTGAAACATAAGCAACATGTTCGACTGGAAAAGCATCATACGAAACAAACTTCTCACTCAATAGGATGTCGAACACTAAAGCGAGACCTGGGCAAGAGATGGGAGATACTGTAGTCACAATGATAATCAGACAAGCGAGCAGGGGGAACAGACACACGAGTGGACTTTTCGCGACGTATCTTATATGACGAAGGTGGTGATGGAGATGCCGTATAACACCTATAAGTCACTGGAGATTGTTGCTCAGTGCTCGAATCAGTTAATGCGGGAGCAAGAGTATCACCTTGAGGTTGAGGTTGAAAGCCAGATTGGACTATTGGTGGTGCTACTGAACTTTGAGTAGGAAGCTGAGATGACGCATTGGCTTATTTGGTGTATTTTCAACAAGTGGTTGGCGCGGGAGAGAGGAAAGAGCGGAATTAGACAATGATGCCTCCAGCAACGGTCTTAACGCATTAAAGACGAGGAAGATTTGGGTTTCGTGGAGTAGGTGAGTGTTTCAGGTATCACTTCGACACCTCGTGTGTTAAGCATATAGCGGATGAAGATGTTCCTCCCCTGACTCTCGTATGCCCCATGCTATGGAACATTTGAATGCTACTTACCTGGGCTAGGCCGCTCGGTTTGGCTAATCGACGGATCCCCTCAAATGCGCTATTCCACTGAGATAATCGCTAGGCTACTCCGCTTGGATCCCTGGCTACTCCACTTTGGCTGCTGCCCTATTCGACTGGAATATTCGAGCTGGGTAACCTCTAGTTTGATCAGGAAAACCAGCTATTCGACGAGGCAACAACTATTCAACCGGAACCAGAAGGCGTGGATCATTAAACGTACCTATTCGAACGAAGCCTTGCACCCCTCCCTTCGATGATAGTAGCTGGGTGGGACTATTGGATACGGAACATAGAACTACCAGGCGAAGGAGAGAAACCTGGGATCGGGTCTCGTCTGCTATGATCTCCCCAGTCAAAATCTCGGATTTGTAACCGAACGAGAGTTGTTGTTTCGAAATGAAATTTCAATCTTTCCCGCTAAGTATTAGATTCGCTTGGCTGGGGCTATGAAATGCATGCATATGAAAACCTTCCCACTTAGAACAAGTAATTGTCGTCGATCAACCCTACCTTCGAATTTTGCGTATAGCACCCCGGGTCTTGAACTGAAAGGAATAAAGGCTTTGGTATCCAAAGTGAAACGGATACTAGTTTGAATCATGAGTGGGGTAACCCGTCCCCTCTCTAGCCGTCTTTACATCTGCCGATCTTGTATGGTTCGGGGTGAACCACAAGATGCGCTCGCTACTTCTTGCTCGAGCAACTCAAACTCCTATTGATGGTATTGATTCAACCGCGACTGCTGCTTCATCTTCTTATCATTCCCCCGCTCCAGCCATGCTGGCTGCTGCTATCTCAGCTCGGTCCACTGGCTCTGGACCAATAGATGGGACTGAATGCTTGAACCTCTGCATCTCGAAACTTGGAGACTAGTTCTCAATGATCGATCGATAACTAACTAACTTCTGCCCGAACCCACCTATTTACGCTTCATTCCGATCCCTACGCACTCGCACTGGTTCGGAGAGCTATTGAGACGAATCCGGGCTCATGTTCGGCCGGTTGGCGGGCGGGCTAAAAAATCCGCGGAAACGAAAATCAAACTAGTCCCCAGTAATCCGAATGGAGCTTCGTATGGTGCGCAAGGTGCAAAGTCTACTTTCGCACGCAGAATCTACTGAATCCACTGCTTAATCAACTGTGGCTATACGATGCGGTGATATCAACATCCGCTGTTGCTGGACCACCCCAGCCCGTGCTGCCTTAATTCTTTGCTGGTTCAACGGATTTGGATCCGCACCACCCCTGCTCCAGCTATCCTAGCCTCTGCATTGCATCATTTATTCCTGCAGGAGAGAAAGCTTCAGGATAAACACCTGAATCAACGGCTTACAGGACTATGGAATACTGGGCGTCACTGCTATATGTTGTTGCTGATAGCATTGCTCCTTCTTCAGGTGCCTTTGCCCTCGTTGTCTCTCGTACTCACCCCCTTCCCGCTCCCAAAGAGAAGAAAGCTCCAACTTCCTACTAGCAGCTAGGATAGAGGCACATCGATCCCGGAAACCGCGTATTTTTCATTAAAAAAGAGCGATTCGAGCTATCCACAAAGAAGAGTGAGTCCTGTGGGATCTACTACTGCTGGTGGTGGTGGTTCCCGATAAGGATATGAATCGACTAGCTCAACTGCTTATTCAACAGAATAGACTATTGCTCTTGTCTCTGACCTCGAAAAAGGATCTGGTTATGCTTCTAGCGGTGCTTAATAGCCCTTACGTACGCAATAGGGGCTGCTGCTGGCTCTGGTTCTTCACCACCTAGTTGCCCGAAGCCGGCCTTGCCCCCTATCCTTTATAGCTTTTTCTTTTTTTCTATCCGAAGCTGGAAACGAAAGGAAAGAAAGAGATTTGATTCAAAGTTACGATTCCGTCTCTAAGCAAAGCAGCTTGAACTGAACCCGGGCTATCAACGTGAACGCAAACTCTGTGATCTAAGCCACTTGACCGAGAGAACTGCTCTCTATATCTCGGCTGCTTTCCCTACCTTTGGAAGCACAAGAGGGACTTTTTCTCTCTCCTTACGGAACCTCTCTCTGATCTCCAAACCCATTTTTCCTGGCTTATCTTTCAGAGGATAGGATAAGAGGGGTCTTCGAGAGTAACGCTATTGTGGTAGTAAAAGAATCACACGAGGAGAGTGGATACCATTTTCATGCAGGACTTCGCTCAATTTCTGCATTTTCATTTTCTCCTATAGGGGCAAGCAAGGATAGACTATAACTGTAAGCGGAGGCCCTTCCCTCTGCTCTTGTAGCTTGCTTTCCCTGCCCTTTATCGAAGGAAGTCTCACCCAAAAAAAAGCGAATTCTATGATTGAAAAGCTGATGAATGTGCTAATCCAGAAGAAGGAAAAGCAGACGCAAGCAAGACGAGAGGCATCCCGAAACCAATGAAACTAGGTCAGCTGCTTGATTTTGAATCCGTCAAACAACCTATCTTCTTGAACAGCCTTTCGTAATAATAGGTGTTGCACCCTAAGGGCTTGCTCTGTGACACTAGCCGCTTAACAAGAGAAGGAGGAGAAAAAGTGGCTCTTTCTCTTCAGAAGTCAAACCACAATGAGAGGTCTTTTCCCTTCTCTTTTCTAACTGACAACAGGAACCCTAGACTAATGGGGTTCATCTCCCATGCGAGAGTTGAGGTCTATCATGCGACTATAGGTTTATCTTGTGACAATGGTTGGATTCAATACCCAACAGGGGATCTCTTCCAATCGGCTGCTAATCGGCTTCAGAATCGTCTTCTGGATTTGAAAGGTTGATTGCCCATCTCTCCATCAAATTCAGGCAAGAGCAGAGGAGCCAAAGACAAGTCTTGCCCTTAGTAGAATCCTTGACTTACACCCATTACTTACGCGTCCCGGTCTCAGCGATTCACTAGAATGAAACAGAGCAGAGGTCACCCGGAAAGCCGAATCGAGAGTTGAGGGGTTACTCGGCAGATCGGGATATCCGGGCACTGGCCTCACTTTAGCAAGCAATGCCTAACTTCTTAGCTCCTCGGAATCGAACACTATACGAAAGAGCAAGCTACTCCCTTACCCGCTCAGTCCGAGAAGGGGTCTAGGCCAGATCTTCAATGATGGGGTTATCTCCCGACACCCTGAATATAGATCACTTATTTTGCCACTTTCCTGTATCTTCATCTTGAGTTTCACACCTCTTATACAAATTGGGTCTTAATCTGAATCACATGCGGGCCTACAACCCTCATTTGATTCAAGTCTTGCCTTCGACCACTTCACCCGAACCCTCCCAAGATCAGCAAACAAGTCTTTGTCTTCATGGCGCAAGATCGGACGCTCCTCCTTTTCTCTCTCTTTCCCAGGGGTTTCCGCAAGGGGATGGGATCTAGCCATCTACTAAATGAAATGGGTCATGAGGGTTTGTCTTCCTCCCTTGAAGAGCTAGAAGAGTTGTAGCAGCGTTGTCAGGTTACATTCCGGTCTCTGCTGGTCTAACATTCCGTGATGGTGTCACTCGAGGGTGTCCTCTGGTGTGACATGAAGTGGCAGTCAAAACTAGGCTAGATCTTCTGGTATCTCTAGGCTTAGCCATTTCCTAGCAACACAAGGCAGGCTAGAAAGGTGAGAGGGGCTATAGTAGCTACACGAAACCAAGTCATTCTTTCTAGAATACTTGCTGGCATGCGAGACGGGAACCAAGGCCAAGGGCAGGAACTCCACCAACAGGAACCCTTTCATCAACCAATAGGCCAGGAGCTTCAACTGAAAGCCAGCGCTTCATCAGCCCGCGTCGGTGAAGTTGGATATACATTAGATCCACCTTTCAATAGGCATTCGGCTGTAGTGAAGTTGGCCTTACGCCCTGACCTATCCCGATTCCTGCCCATCCTTATTCCCATTCATTCCTTCTCCCTTCTTTTCCATATAGTCCGTAGCAGTGCTACTCACAGCAGTTTGAGTTGATGACCCGGTCCGGTTCAAGTAGCATTCCCGCTAGTTTAACCCATTTCAGTGAATCACCCCGCATCTTAGTAAGTCCCACAACCATCACGTTTCACTAGAGCGAGAGCCGATGCCAGATTCTCCGGTTCCATTTGCAGGCTAAGGGGATAGCATCGTACCGTTGTATCTTTGCATGGATAGATCAGGCCTTTGTGGGCATAATAAGTGTAAGAGACAAAGCAAGTGAAAGTGCGTTGAGATTTCATCCAAGCGTATAAAGGATGGCGTAAAGATCACAATGTCATCGAAGCATGTAAATATCCCGTCCGGATAGAAGGGCGTGAAAAAATGAATCGAAGGTGGGAAGGCATAATCTTATACTCCATGCCAGGATCGAAGCGCATCAAGATCGAAGGCATAGGCATTTGACCGAGATTCTGAAGATCGAGTAAAAGCAGCAGGTTCCGCAGTTGATCTACCTGAAGCGCTAGTAGTAGCGGATCTAGTTGACCTAATTTACCGAGGGGAAAATTCAACAACTATGAAGCTACGGGGCGGGGCTATGGCTTTATAACTTCATCTTTATCTGGGTCTATGGACACTTGATCTCCAATGGGATATGGCTCTGGAACAGGATTTGTACGGGATAGTGGCTTGAAAACTTATAGATAACTAGGAATATATTAAGTAGCAGGCGTAGCAGGATGTTAAAAAGCAGATTCACTCCCACCCGTAGCGAGCGCAGGTGCAATCTTCCTATCCCCACTCGCTAGCGCTGAAGTAAGAGCATGATGATAGAATCACAGGTATTTTGGCTCCCACTATTACAGTGACTAGTCATTGGTACTGCAGGGGGTCCCAACAATAGGAGAAAATCAAAGAATTTCCATTGCCTTTTTACCTTTCATATTGATGAATATGACATATATTAAGGCTTTTCTACGTGTATTATTCGTACCTAAGCTACTTGAGCTTTCGGTTCGGAATTCAAAAGAGGGAGAGGGATCGTGGTAATAACGTCGGGAAGCTACACGAGGAAGAATACACGCTTGATATGCGCTTTCGGTATAATAAAACAGATTTACGTTCAATAATCCCAGGGGCTTTCATAGATAAAGAAGGTGTGCTAACGGGATGAGAGCGAAGACTTTAACTGATTTATCATACTATGGATCTCAGCCTGTCCTGAGTAGTCGCTAAGACAAGCGTCTTTCCAACCGTCCCGAGGATCCCTTCAAGCAGTAACAACAAAGTGATGGCCTTTCTTTCGAGCTATAAAGGAGGGGGCATAGGAGATCGAGTGCATAATAACATATATAAATCAGAACCAACGGATAGGTTCAAAGTCGAGGGGAAAGCGTGTAGTGAGATAGTGATAACGGGCTGCTAAAAGTACTTCTATGAAGTAGGTCACCGGCCTTAGTAGACTATTGGCTATGGAGCTTTCAACCTTCAACCAAGACCATAGTCTTATAACATATATGTTGAATGAAGTGCTTCCTTTCACTAAGTCTTGAGTCATTGATCGATTGAGGGGAATCAAAGCGGTGTAAAGCAGGTTCAATGCCTACTGTAGATGAAAGAATGCATCGGATGGATAACAGGGCATTGAGAGGGGCTTCAAAAGGCAAAATGCCGTGGGCAGATACCATCCGTGATCCGATCGGGAAAGCGTATCCAAGCCCCGTGGCTAGTCCGCGCTCCTCACCCATATGAATGAGTGAGCATTACCATCCTTGGACTTGACCTTTGATGCTCACACCCAACGACCTAAACTTTATTGATGCAATGCCCAAAAGCAAAGGAATTCCATTCTTGCTTAGCTTTGTGCTTTTGTTCTTGTTCGCACTAAATTGAGCTATGTGATTGCTGCCTTGCTATGCTAGCTTGCTTTCTACCTTCCAACTACACTATGTTCCTTAACCCTAGGAGAAAAAGGACTCTTAACGCTTGTACACGGTCTATCCTTCGCTTGCCTTGATGCATCCCCTTCCCTTCTTCGATTGGGACATCAAAGGTCCCTACTCTTACAATACAAGCCGTACTCCTTCATCCACTACCTGAAGTCGATCAAGATAGATTTCAACAGATAGAGAAGAGTGCTTCGGCACTTTGACTGCCTGGGCTTAGACAGATACCGATGAATAACCTGAGAAAGAAAGAGAGATCCTTTTGAAAGCCTGACGTGGCTATATAGTCATTGACCCTAGTGGTGTGATCTAAATGCGGCAGGGGCTTTAGAATATCTAAGTTCGAGGGAGTTGACCAGTCTATTTCCATATTGAGTGTCACTCGTTCGCCTTTTCTCGTTGCACGCATCTCGCTCTTGTTACGCAATCCGATCTTTCTTGCATCATAGGTAAGGCAAACAACGATCGGTCGCTCTCTCAAGAGCTCCCTTGCTCATGCCTTCTCACCGCTATTCCTTCCCCTGCTCTGCCTTCTCCTAAGTCCTTCCTTATCTATAGAAGACAATGGAGTCCATGGTTAGCTGTAAAAGCATCAAAAGATTTGAATGCCTAAACACTACTCCGAGGGGTCCGAAGGAGTCTATCAAATCCTTATTGCAGATAAAAAGAATTCCATCTGTTAAAGTAACATCATGACTGCGGATAAAGACAGGTCAGATTCCATACTTCTTGAAGTGACTAAGTGAAGAGTACTGCTTTCCGCTATAGGAGTAGGAAGATGTAAGTCCTTTACCAGTTTCAGCTCCTGGGTCTCATGGGGTGGGTCTTGATATTGAAGCACTAGTAGCATGAGGCAGCTCCAACGATCCAGTGTCTTACTCCGGCTTCACTATTTCCACCTGCGGATTCAGATTCAGCATCAGTCAAGACTCTTATAATTAAGAGGGCAGGGAATTGACCTCTGGCTGCACACCTGTGAGAAAACTCCCCAGGTTCCTCACATCTGAAACAATCTCTCCGAAGGTCCTCCTTTTGTTTTGATTCTGCACATCATCGAGTTGCTTAGTTCTAAAAGAGGATCTAAATAAGTCAGGCTTGAGAGACATACCGACGGATTGCATGCTCTCCTCTTTACTTGCAGGTCTGAGTTCGACAGAAGTGTCTTTCGGTATATAGGCGAAGTCCAGCAAGCAGCAAGCTACGGCTTTAAAGCCAGGTTGTGTGGATTCTATGCAAATCGATATCTATCCATTCTAGCTCCTCACTACTAAAGGAGAAATCAATGTATTAACATAAGTAGAGGTAACAAAGAAGCTTACCTCAAGACAAGCTCTAAGGGAATAATCTCTTTCAAAAACAAAGTGAGAATCTGCATGATAAAGTCGAAAGCTGGGCAAAAGGTTGCAACAAAGGAACTACCAGTCTTATAGAACCAACGGTAAATACGGCAGGGAGCAATCCCGCCTTCCAGCACGCAATCGCCATCGGACCAAGCACGAAAGAAAGGGTCTACTCAATTAGTAGGGAACGGTCTTCAGTGGGTTAAACCCCTGCTCCGTAAGAGGTCGAAAGCAAACAGACTAAGTAAGGAACCGGTCTTTCTTTTGTCGCTGTCGTACAATATCCATTTCCCCGTCGTTTAGCTACAGGCAGCTCCTTATGCGGATACACCGATGCTGACTGGGCAGGAGACCCAGATGAGCATAAGTCTACCACGGGAGATTGGTTTACACTTGGGGGAGGAGCGAAGGTGATTCAAACCTAGCCCTGCGCTGACGAATAAGTTCAGTGCCCTGCGGATAGAGCTAACATAAGTTTCTTACTCCCAAGTGCTAGTTCTGTAGCAAGAGCTAGTCATTCCCACGTGCTATCAAGTAAGGTGAGAAGGTGCCAGAAGTGGAAAAGTAAGCGTAAGTATGCCTTGTAGAAGTAAGGAGGGTTCTTTTGCCACGGGATAAATAGAGGAAGCGCGCTCCTAAGGAAGAGGGGCCCCAGGATCTTTCATATTCATAAGTCAAGTCAGGTTCTAGAGTCAGCGTTGTAGTCATTCCCTCGTGCTGTATGAGCAAGCAAACCCAGCCTTTGAGTTGTAGGAGTTAGCCTCGTTCCCTACCTACCCTCTTTTCCAGTAGTTAGTAAAACGCTCTCTCAAGTAAGGTAAGGAAGGGGATCCTAAGAGTAAGGATAGGATTGGGATAAACCATCTATCAAGTCAGCCCTACGCTCTAACCAGTGAGTCAGTCAGCCTGCTATCGTACCCCTTTTTCTATCTATACTCTCGTTCGAGTCAGTCATCCGTTTCAGTGCAAAGTTCCCAGGGATGATCGTAAGTAATGGGACAGTAAGCAACCCCTATCTCCCATGCAAGCAAGTAAGCCATAGCTAGAACCCCTGGATAGAGTATGGGAAGAAGAAGCGTTGCCCTCTTAGGGACAATCAGGCCCTTTCTTTCTGACGAGATTCCTTCTTTCCTTTGATTTGAGTGAAAACGGACTTCCTAATAGGTTCCGTTCCGTCAAGGCGCGTTAGCCCTCTCCTTTTCTTTGTTTACAGGAAACGCACATGTTGAATGAAGAGAGCTTGACCCCTTTAGTATAGTACTAGTAGTCTAGGAGATGGAAGATATAGAAGCGATCATGCCAGCTCTTCCGCGATGTTTTTCCCTTCCGGAAGGGAGAGTCAGTCTCATATCCTAGCACTTTCCATGAGAACAGCGGATTATTTACATGTAGCAGCGGCTCTTTCGAATCACTTGCTTTATGACGCCAGTTTGAGAGATTGTTCTAGTTAGCAGTTCGTAGCTCTGATCGATCCTAACCAGGGACTTGCATCTCCTAGTTCTCTGTTCCTAGTGATTGGCAGGCCTCTCCGCTTGAGAGTCAGTCTCCCTTTATGTTCATCAGTAGGAGTATCGGGCAACGTGGATCAGTTCCGACTCACTTTCTTTATAGAAAGAGGCTTTCGGCTGTCATAAGCGGGCATGGCAGTCATAAGCGTACTTGAACTAAGATCTGGTTGTTCCTGTTATCCTGGAGCTGGCAGTTCCATGGAAAGTGGTGTATATTTTCCCAATTGGATGTCAAATGGACGTGATTGGACATGCGTAAATGGCTAGCTAAAGGATCTTCGCCAGCCGGCAGTTCGTAGCCGGGAATTGGAACTCGCTGTTCCTCTTTCTCTGGTTTTGGATGATGACGCATCATTCCCTTCTTCATCAACTGGCTTTTGAGTGGAATTTCCTTCTTTAGACGGATGGCTAGCTTTCCGAGTTCTGGCTAGAGTTATCCACTCCAGTTCTTCCAACTAGGCATTTCATAGAGCTTTCCCCCCCCTTTTCCGCCCGACTCTTTGGATCTAGCCATGAGCAGACCGGCTTAACACAATTTTCTTTCTGAGAACGCTTTCTAGCAATCGAGTGAGCAAAGGGTACGACCGGATATACCCCGCCAAGCCCCTACCTGACCGACCGACCCGAGACGGACTAAGCAGCCCTCTCTCTCTATCTCCCCCCCACGGGCTTTTGTTTGTCCATCCCTATTTGCTATAACTCTGCTAGATCTTTTTTTGCCATTGGATTCCCAGTCCTAATATTCATGGTAGTCGACTTCACTCTTGTACATAGGAGTGCGCTTTCGTCCCCAGATCTTTTTTGAGCAGGGGTTCTATCGAAGACTTTTAGTGCATCTATTAAGTACATCTACAAGACGATGAAACTATATATGATATGCCATTAGATTAGTTGTTTCAATTTCATCAGATGTGAAACGATATTCGTCCCTTCGTAGTGGAGCCCTTTCTTGTCGGTGGATAACCTATTTCTGACCAGTCAGTCTTCTAAGGAGGTTCGAGCGTAGATCGGTTGGTTTGTCCTCGGCGATAAGCCTACCTTTGAAAGGAGCCAGGAAAGCAAGCCTTTAAGCCAGAAGTGCCGCTGTGCCAGTGGAAATCTACCAGTACCCGTTGAAGTGAAATCCGCTTCAGCATCATCAACTGGAGAAGAAAGATGAAGATTCCGCTGAAGATGTCGAAGATTTAGAAGAACGAATATGTCGAGTTAGAGCACGGATTGAAATTGTTTTCTTACAGTTCCTCCACCGACCTGTAGTACAGAAGGAATAGCCGTGACGCGGTCGGTCGCCAAGCCTGAATAAGTAAGGCCCCTCCTCCCATCTTTTTTGTGACGTAACCTCGTCTGCTAAGTCAGTGAATATCCTCACCTTGCATTCATTAAGAAGAAAAGCAAGAGGAATTGAGGTTTCGAGAAGTGAGTGGTACCTTCCGTTTTCAAAAGAGAAAAAATGCAATGTTATCCAGGATATCTTTCAACGCGTGTAAGTTCATCAAACTATCTGTGTCGGCTAAACATGAGTATGGAATGGATTCTCGTTCTGAAAAAGATCCTTGGACTCCGAATAGCTTGAGAGGAAATAGACCACCGGTTCCGGTTAACGTTTCTCCTCTTTTTCCTACTTCTAAAAGAAGTAGTTTGCCTATTTGATTGGTTAAGAGAAATCTGGGGAAAGGTTTTTGGGATAGACAGGTGGAACTGGAGGAAGAATTGATGAAGAACCCATTCACTCGCGGTAAAGGGATTAAGCCCGTTAAGATTTGGAAGGCTTTGGTAGAGACCAAAAAATAGTATCTATGGTCTTATTGAAGAGTCACAAAGGAAGTCGTTGACTGAGTCTGCTACTTCTTTTCTTCTTTCGTGCGTTCCCTTAGGCTAACGGGAGTGAAGTACGCATGGTGTATGACTTTATGAAGCAAAAAAGACAGAAGTGACCCGGAAACAAAGCGAGCCTTAGTCGGTCCGATCTGCGATTGGTCAAGGCGACCGAGAGGACCCTCCCCCATCTTCCTTAAATGGGCAAGACTCGGGCATGGGAGAAGTCAAATAGTTTAGTGAACAAGTACTACTTAGATTTAGATCTTGATTTGGATGCAATGGAATTGAATCATTACTCCAAAAGCCATCCCATGAGTATAGATGACCCCACAACCTGTATAAAGCGTACATCTCTGCTCAGGGAATAGGTCAAATTTCAGAAAAGTCAAAAGCTGGAATACGAGAAGACCCCCTCAGACCTTCTTGTAAACCAATTCGTCGATCTGGAGATCCCAGCAGCAAGGCTTTTTCATGAAAGACTCAAGCCAGGGTTGCAAAGAAGAAGATTCGTAGAGATTTTCCCGGAACCCCAGTCCTACTACCCGACTGATAGAATGACGAATCCACTAAGAAGGGAGTCGACCAACATAGATAGTCTTTGACCGGCCAGCCGAGCACCGAAGTCTTTGATTGAATCTTTGTGGATCATATCATGCAACAAAGTGGTTGCAGCTCTCTGGTAAGTGGCGCCGGAGTTCTTCAATCCGAAGTCGAACCTTGCCCGGAAGAGACAGAGATAGGTAGAGACTGTAAAGGATGCTTCAACGCAAGGTACTGGTCTCATTAATCTTCCCGATGGGGACTCAAATGAGTAAGAGAAAAGGATTGTTGAAACTACTAGAAGCCCTCACATCCATAGGAAGATAGATTGCCAATGACTTGCTCTCTATGCCCCTATCTCTTCTGTCAAAAGGTCTGTGCTGTGAAAGCAATCGTGTACCTAGAAAGTCAGTTGTAGCTAGATTCTCTGTAGTAAACTTAGTCTACGAATAGAATAGATATACCTCCTAACTCAATACTATGATAGTCTGAGGAACTCTTAACGAACTACTACTGAGTCTGACTTCCTTGAATAACTGTCAGATAATAAAGGCATTGAAGACATCAAGTTGCCTTAACTGCCAGTTATTAGAGACAGCAAGGGAAAGAACAATACGAAGAGTGGGCTGCTTAATAACAGGACTAAATGTCTCACAGAAATCAAAACCAGCACACTGTTGATTACCATTTGCTACTAATCTTGCTTTATATCTTGCCCATCTGAATGCCTTTTCATCTTTCAAATCCATTGGCAGCCAATGACATTAACATGAGAAGGACAGGGGACCAAGGTCCAGGTTTGTTGACCTATAAGAGCATCAAACTCTTCCTGCATAGCACCTTTCCAAACAGGGTGTTTCAAAGCCTCAATATAGGATTTTGGTTCTCAGCAGAGCAGCACAACATCCTTTAAATGAGGATGTAGAAGAAGAAGCATCAAGTCCTGAAGGCTTGATCAAGGTAAGATAGCGAAATCTGATCAACCAGAAGGAACAAATGCTGCCAATCCATTGACATCTCCTTCATCAGTTAATGGTGCAAACTCTACTGAGTCTTCCAGTGAAGATTTGCATTTTATGATCAGTCATATAAATTCCATGTCTCAATCACTGACCAATATTTCTGAACCTACTCCTCCTTTCAAGCTCCACTGAGCAAGCTCCTCTGTGCAATCTTCCCACTAAGAATAAGCCAGTCAGTTCCACCAACTCAGGCTCCACCAAGCACTGAGATCAAGCTCCACCGAGCATTGCTCCTCTGAGCAGAATCTTGCTTTCTCTAAGCTTTCTCCTCGACATGTTGCCCAATCTCGTTGGCAATCATGGATTGGCTTTTCCATAGCCAAACTTCTCTGAGTTCTCACAAACCTTTGCCCAGGCGACCTGTAGACAGTCTCTACAATTCTGAATCACGCATGTAATGTGCTGAACCAAGACACTTGTAGATAACCAATATGAATTCATCTCCTTACTGTTTCCAGTATTTCCCTCAGTGCTACAAAACCCAACAATCTAGGTGTTAACTGACAGGAAAGGTGAGTCTGACACTCTCCCCCACTCGAACGGTTGATGCCCTCATCAACACAATACCATCATGCTCAAGCCCTCTGGCAAACTCAAGTACAGTTGACACCCACTGGTTAAACTCGAACTTAAGAATCCTTCTGGCTGACGCTTTCTAGCAAAGGTCCTCTGGCATTTCTCAAACTCTAGCATGGATCATAAGCTAAACAGTACCTCGGTCCCTTTGCGCCTTCACCTGAATAGCATAACTCGCAATCCCTCTGTCTGATCTCAAAATCATAAGCCCTCCCTGACAACTCAAAGGCACTCCAAAGGAGCTAACTACTCACCAAGCCGATAGGACATTCTATTAGTTAGATAGTAAGACCCTCAATAGGATGCAAGCTGCCTTAAGAGCTTTCAGGCTAATGAAGGTATGAATGGTAGTACAAGAAAGAAAGACAAAGATTAACGAAATTGAAGTGTCGGTTCATAGGAGGTGAGGGATTTCTACCATTGAAGGCAAAGTAGCTAAGGCTTAGGCGAATACTTGAAATGAAACAGATCCTCTTCCTTGAGTTCACCGGCGAGGCCCGGGTCCAAATAATCTTCTAGGTTACGAAAGAATGAGCTAAACTCAATTGCCAAAGTTGCTAGAGTTCTTTTGAATCAAGTCCTGTAACTACGGGGGTGTACCCTGAAAACAATCAATAGGTGGTGTCCTTTCCTTCGTGATGGGACCGAATCTTGTAGCTATAACAGAGAATCTGCTGAGGTTTGGAACAGAATGTAGGATATCTTGCCCTATACGGTGTGTTCCATCAGTAGAGTAGGAGTGAATCTACTCCGGCTTATGGGAAGAGCAAGGCTGGTCCATCCAGTAATGCTATCATAGCCCCTCCCTATTGTATTGAGTAAGGGCGGGTGGAATTCTAGGAGGAGATCTTTACGACATTGAAGATGATACTTGAAATGGCCTTGCTGCACCAAGCTGAGCTAAGAAGTTGGGCTGAAGAAAAACCCAGTGGGTTCGGAGCGAGTAAGGAGTACAAGCCATCCTTTTCCCTTGAAGAAGAGGCCTGCAATCATCAATGCGTCGCCACCTGAAAAGCAGAAATCAATCCCTACCTGGGGTGGGAAGGGACCCTTAACTAAAAGGAAGCGCAACCCAAGATGAGTGCTCAGAGCTACTCGGGCAGATGCAGCAGATAGATCAGGTGACCTTAGTAGCAATCGGCGACCTTTTCGAGCTTTTTTAAGTAGGCATTCATTATTTTGAATGTAGGCAGAGCAGACCTGGTAGGTTCCCATCGCAACCCATGGTAAAGGGTCCGGTAACCACGGACAATACCTTAGAAAGACTGGGTGGAAGTCATTCTTCATCTCCCCCAATACTTCCTGTATTGATTCCACCACGGATAATACTATCGAATGGGGACTGATCGACCTTCTTCGCCAACTCGATTACTCGATTTTCGCTCTAAGACGGAGATCGAAATGAGAAAAGTGCATTTCATATAGCTGGAAAATGGCATTCATTGATTTTCACTCGATAGAGGTCAATCCAAATGAAAAAAGTCCATCTCATATAGATGAGAATTGGCATTCATTGATTTTCACTAATACTAATAAGGGCTCTTGAAAAATGATCAAAGTCCATCTCATATAGCTGCGAAATGATCAGGTGGAGGCGGTTGAGATTTCATACACCTTATTTGAAGTAGGAGGGTCAGTTCACCCAGCTCTTGTTCTTGATGTGGCTCTTTCGGAAGTTGCGGAAGATAGTATAGATGCTCCTGTTCTTTCTTCGGCAGTTGTTGATGCGCTTTACTTATTTATGAGTATCCCGGTGCTTGTTCAAGCTATGGATCTTATATAGAGAAGGAGTGTGAAAGCTAGCTCTTGAAAGAGAATCCCTTGCCGCTTCACTTCCTTTTAGTGCAATTCCCGTTTCTTAATTCCCCTTCCTTTATTTAAGCCTTCCCACACTCTTAGCTCTTGAGCTTTCTTCCCTCCAATACTGGCTTAACCTTTGAATTGACTTACTGGATTTCCCCTTTTTAGTTACATAAACCTTAGGCAAAGAAAAGAGCTGACGACTGACTGCACCACCTCTGTCCCATAACGCATCTCTCCTTGTTGCCAACTCTAGTCAGTCAGCAAGTTTCAATGACCCTTACCAGTTAGCAAGTTTCCATTTTCCTTCTCACTCTATATATAGCTTGTCTGTCCCATCCAACGAATAAGACTGTTGGTCTCGAGCGAGGATAATTGGATTCTGTCTCGGCATAAGTGATTAGACTGCACTGCGCATTAAGAAAGTCTTCTTAGCTTCTCTTCTTGAGTGATCTTCCTGCCGATCCGCGCTAGTAGCCTCTCAGCCGTGCCTTGGCATCTTTTCATCTTGAACCACTCGGGTCGGGCATTCCTTCAACAAGTCAAGGAAGAACAGACTGGAGACTCTTCCCATGAAACGGGGGCCTTACTTATTCAGGCTTGGCTTTCGGAATCTTTTCTTTCTGCTTGACGCACATACTCATCTAAAAGTCAAAGCTTAGCTATCTCGCCCCTCCTCTCTTTAATTAACAGTCTCGCCTCCTCTACTTAACAGTAGAGCGGGCTCTCGCCTCTTTCCTTTCTCGATTTAACATTCGAGTTGAACCTGACTTAGCTTTTCTTTCGGAATCTATACTCTTCGAGAAAAAAAAAACTATAAGTCTCTCGCCTCTTCGCCCTCATCCCTTTCCTCTCCTTAACGCCTGAAATCTATCCGCATCCTTTAAGAGAGTCTTGGTTCAGTTCGTTCTTCGCTTGGTGCCATCTCAGCGCTCTTTAGCCGGACTCGAGATCCCTTAACAAAGACCCTTCTATGGTATGCTTTCATGGGGGCACCGTTCGAACCCCCGCTCTTATACCCCAACTCCCACCCTAGACCTACTAGCATCCCAGACCTAGACGCTCCCTTCCTTATTCGGACAAGAGTAAGGGCGGATCCTGGGACCCGTTGTCCCCTTTACTTAGTAGGGTGGATTGACCGAGCTTCATGCCCGCTGCCCGAACTGACTGATAGGAAGAGCATGACGGTTCTTGAAAAAGAGGCGATACCCGAATTCAATGAGTTAATGATTTTCTTACATGAGGATCCCACCGCCCTAAAGGCTTCAGTCCTATTTGACGAGTGAATTAATAGGTACCTTTCTTAGACTCCAACTCCCAGCATACCTACTAGCTGCTCGCTCCCTTATTCAGCAGATTTCTTACACGCAAAAAGAGCAGGATCAAATCGAAAGTCTTCAGTGCAATTTGAGGAGTGTAGGCGCTTAAGACCCTCTTTTGAAGAATTATCTGCTGCTCCCACCCAAGCGCAAAAGAAGGAAATCTAGCTCCAGAGGGAGTTGCGTAAGTAGTGATCGAGATCGCCCATGTGACTTCTGGAGTAAGCGCGGGCAAGATATCAGAACCAAGGGGCCTCCCACGATGAGATCGGGAGAAGGTCTATCTTCTCGTATGAGGTTGGTTTTCCACTTTCCTGTCCTGACTCAGAGCTATAGTCTGATGCAGCTACTCGTGCACACATCCTACCGGAGATAGGGCATAGGGAGTTAGCCTACTTCTGAATGTCTTAATAAGTCCAAAGTTTTGCTTAAGACATTCAGATGGGGGGCCCATTATACTTGAATTTGGCTGCGTCTACCCGCGAAAGGGAAGATCTTTACAAAGCATACATACCTTGCTTCAAACAGGGCGCGAGAGGTCATGAAGAGCATAAAGACCTTGGCTGTCTTGCACCCTAGCTCTCAATTGCAGAAGGGGAGGAGACTACTGGATTCTTCCTAATAGTTGCTGATAATTCGCTGAATCTAAAGAGCGCAGTGACGACCTAGGATCGCCCCCTGGTTGAGCTTGGAGACGGAAAATGGCAGAAGTGAGTGTTGAAGTGAAATTCTTATTTGTTAGTGAGACCTTCTAAAATGACCGCTAAGAATAGAGAGCAAAAGCATGCATCTAAGAGCGGATCGTTCCCTTACCTCGGGGTGCTTTACTCACGCTTACGCGAGCCAATCTTTCTTATTTCCTCACTGACATGAGCCAACCTAAGGGTTCCCGAAGACCATTAAGGCTTTCACGGGGAAGTCTTAACCTAGTTGATACCTGAATTCAATGAGAAAATGCGCCTTTTACATCAAAACAAAAAAAGAGATTTTCGGATTATGCTCTTAGTCTTCAGTTAATGGGGGAGTAAGTCCGTCTTGAATCTTTAAGTTAAGAATTGACCGCTATTCATATAGATTTCCTATTTGTACTCACCTTCTTAGTTATGTTATTTCAGCAGCTTTTTGCGGAAGGAGGAAGATCAGATCAACCTTTACTATCTAATTGAGTTCTTATGGGGTTCCTCCCAATAGAATGAATGACGGAAAGGAACTGGCTCGCGTATAATCGCTGGTACTATGGTACCGCTTTGTGCTGGGATATATAAATAGACAGCTTCTTTGAGACCAAGGTCCTAGTCTTGAATTGGAAGATCACCCGGAAGGATGTAAATCTGACTAGCTTTGGTCTTCTTTGGAGGGTCTATGACCTGATTGGTAGCTTGGAACTGTCCTCCAGTATAGGAATACTAAAAGGGGAATGAAAAAAAGAAGAAAGAAAACTCGACAAGAAGCGAAGAAAGTTCACAAGAGAGAACAGAAAGAATGGTTGGGGGTGCTCTTTATACTAAGAAAGCCGCTTTTTATGCCCAAAAGAAGGACGCCGGTAATGGTGATGGCGGTGAACACGAAAAGCAGGAGTGGCCGAAAGCGAAAGAGAAGCGAAGCTGAAAGCAGAAGAGAAGAAGAATATTATGCCCACTTTCTTTTAGTAGTAAGGGAACTCCCCTTTCGATTTGAACTGAATTCCAGGGTTTCTTTTCCCACTGAGCTACTCTAGTTGAACTTTATTTCCCTACTGAACTTGCTATCTATATCTATATTAGGCTCGTGAGCAACTTTATTATTTCATACTACCTGCGAGAAAGCGCTTTGCTACTGGTGAGCTACCTATAAACTTTCTCCATCTTGGTCGAGAAGTAAACTAACCTTACCTGTCTTAGAACTGAGACTGAGCTTACTGCGACTGCTGGTGCATTTAGGACAACTCGTTTACTGAGCACAACCCACAACGGTAGCTCGGGACAGTTAAGACAAGACGGTTGCCTCTCCGAGAAAGGGTCAAGAAGGCCCAGTCCTACGATTGGAAAGCTAAAGCCTTCCCTTAGAAAGCGCCGGATTGAGATGAGACTTCGGAGGATGCCCATGGAACTTGACTTATTGGATTCTTCTTTCGTGGAGGCGAAGATGCAATCTGAGATGTAAGGCGTGCAACAGCCTGAGCTTCTGAGATAGCGTTCACAGCGGAAATCTCCCGGGCCTGGTCCGTTAGCATCATCTTTGCCTAATCAATCGTCCCGTGCGGATTAACACCTAAGAGGACGTTTCTACCCATGCTTGAAAGCCCTTAATCCAATCCCGTCCTAGATTCCGTTTCTCCTTCGACTGAGAAAGATTATACCTACGCTTACCTCTCCCTTTGGCTTTGCCCGACCCTACTTCCGCTTCGACCCTTGACTTCCTTAGCAGTTTGATTATCCATTTCGGGTAGTGATCGCATTTCCGTGACTGGCACTTAGATACTGAAATTCGCTCCTACTCCTCCTCCTTCTCAGTACGAGATAAATAGAAAGCAACAATCTAAAGCATTGGTACCGCCCATTGGAATGCCTCTTTCTCACAGGCCGGATTGAGGAGTCTTTCATAAGTTGACGAGGAGGTTCAGCCGCACTGATCACCATGGTAAGGTCATTCTCACGTTGTGGAGCCTCTCCTACAATCAAGACTTTCAGTTCACTTCAGGCCCCTTCCCAAGGCTTCCTCGTTTAAGTATAGGTTAACATGGTTAGGAATAGACTGGTTACTAATCACACCAGGAACTCAAGGCAACTATCTCCGCTCTGATTCTCCTCCTAGCGGGGGCTACTCACTCATTGTAGTCGTTAACCTCCTCAACTGGCCAAAGAAAGTGAGTGCTTCTACCCGACCGTAATAGTCTCACTTCGTTCATAAAGAGCTTAGCAAACATCTAAGACATAACAGGTAGAGAACTAACTAGGAGAAGAAAGACAAGCAATACAGTCATATTACAGTGTAGAATAAGAAAATCTCTTATTAGCTTATGAAGGGCCCCTGAAGAATCTCCAACACCGAATTAGGAAAGTGGACGATATTCCACATTGTGTCACGTATCGTCACTTCCTGCGTTAGAGTAAAGAGAAATGAAAAGCTTAAGAACAGAAGGTTACCTCACCGAAGTATGAACTACGGAACCAAGAAGGTTGGAATTAGGACAGGAAGCTACTGACCTTCATTTTTCTTGGTCTCTTAAGGAATTCATGCTTTAACCAGTCCAGTAGCTATAGCTAGTACAGGAAGTCTCTAACCTGTTCGTCTGTCACCTTCTGCTTTACTGGTTCGAGGTCTTGCAGAGCATCCTTCTCCTTTCCTTTCTTCCCCTATTAGATTATGGCCCGATTTCCCAGTTCTCTCGCTAGGTACCGATCAGAGAAAGAGGCGAGTCTCTCCTTCTGCTTCCGAATGTAAGCAATTCAAAGGACGAAGTTCCAGTTCTACTTGTGGGAGGGTTCAATCAGAGATAGAACCACTGAGTGCACCCTCTTTTTATCTGTTTCAAGTAAAGGATGAAAATAAGTTCCACGGTTGGTTCCTCAGGCTAGTCTTCTGCTCTCTTTCGGTCTTTTCTTCCGTCACTCCATTCTCGAGCCTCTAGCTAGTCGATTTGAGAAACATTAGGGTCCCCCTCACGTGAGATGCTTTCAAGGCTCTCTGTTGTTACACTGAACTGGCCATCAAATTGATAGCCTTCGATCTGCCTCTACTAGTAAAGGGGCTGCTGATCCATCTTCTCGCTTAGTTTCTTGGGCAACTTTTCAATCATTGAATTCGACCAGGGAAGAGGTTTCATAACCAGTGAAGACAATTCTGTGTCAATTCGTTAGCCATATTTCTTCTGCTTTGAGCTTCCCCATTCCCCACAGGCTTCCGGGAGTGCCGGCTCTGTACTCTGTTCGGACCATAAGACTTGCAACACTGACTTACCGAAAAGACTGACTGCTTTCCGACTTTTCGTTCTGCCTCTACTAGTAAAGGGGCTTTAGCCTTACAACAAGCTTGACTTAAAAGGCTTGAAAGAGTTTGATCTATGATACGCTTGAACTATCAGTCCTAGAAAGAACCCGCTTACCGTGACGGATTTCTTCTCTAAGCCAAGCTTCCCTTTTTTCCCAAGTGCACTTCGGCACCAGACTAGCCGACCTACCTTCTGTCTCTGTATTTCTCTAAGCCAACTTATACAAAAAAGAATGAAGCAAGGAGTTTTTTCTCTTTTCAAAGCAGTCTTACCGTAACCACTACCGGAACAGGTGCCTACTTCCTATGACAGAAGGTAATCGCCTAGCTTACTTCTTTGCCTTTCTACTTGCCGTACTGACTAACCGCGGTATTCGAACTGTAGGCTTGACTAACTGCACCTTCTCTTTGATTTCCCTCGACCTGTTACCGCTACTGGCTCCCGGAACTACCGTCCAACCAAAGTGGAAGGCGGAAAGCAGAAAGCGACCTCTTTTATATACTATGAAAGCCGGCAACAAAGCAAGGAGTTTCTACAACTACTTGCCCTATCTCTTAAAGCTTCACTAGCGAAAACTGTTTCATTTCTACGACCAACCGAGAGTCCCTGTGCTTAATAAGGTCAGGACATACCAATCGTTTGAGTCAGTAGCGAGCAATAGAGAAGAAAGAGATTATGCATTACTTACTTCCTCGCTTAGCTACCCGCCTTAAACAACTCTAACAAACAACCTTGAAGTCGGGATGACAAAGGAAAGACAGAGTAAACGAAGGAGAAAGAGAGGAGCTGCACCCCTTCGCCCATACAAGGAAAGAGAGCTCATAAACAAGAACTACCAAAAAGAACAAAGCTCTTTAAAAAACTAGCTACTAGAACCATCGACTCACAGACAGAGGACTAGATACAGGAGAAGAGACTTATTCATTTGTTACTCGCTCTTCCTCGCCTAGCTACAGAACCGCAATCACTCTCTGAAAAACAACGGGGTCAGAGGGGATAAGACAGAGAAAGACAAGGAACAAGAGGGGCATCAGGGACTACTACAGTAAGGGATAACAGAGACGCTGCACTCGTTCGCCTGAAAGGGCTCACTTCCCTTGCTCCCGGGAACACAGACAAACTCCTTATTTGTTACCGGCTATTCCCCGCTTAGCAACTACTGGCTTCAGCAGCCAACTTCAAAGACTCTTATGACACCTCAACCAGCCTAAGGGATACCAGGGAAATAGAAAAACAGACCAAGGTTCCGCTGGTACTGCCTATTCCGACTTCGCTTAATGACTGGGGAAACTGCCGGCTTCTTTCGGTACAGGCTTACTGCCATTGGTTCTTAGACAGAAGATGCGCTAGGAACGGACTTCTATTCATTCATTTCGGGCTTCATCGCTTTCGGAAGGAGAAACAACAGACCGACCGGACTGACTGGTATATTCATTACAGGCCCTGGCTCTTGAAGCAGATAACCCGTTACTTACTCTGTAACGGACCTTAGAGCTTACTTAATGGAGCGATAAGGAGAGATAATAACAGTTGAATGAAGGAATGGGAGTTCCTTAGGAGTTACCTGCTCTGGGCCTTCCCCTGCTACCAACAACGGTTTACTTCTTCCTTGACTAGACCTAAACCTTCGAACTCGTCAAAAACAAGAAGACGAGAAAACCAAAAAAGGCTATAACAACGAGCTAAAGGAAAGGGCATTAGGATAGGAGTTACTTGACCGGGCTCACATGAGACTTTGACGAAAGCCCTTTTCGAGAGGCTCTTTAACAGGGATTTCAAAGCATATAAGGAAGTCAGACTCGGGCATTAGATTCAACAAGCAGACCGGAAACCAAAGGAGCAGAAAGCCACCCTCTCTATTCTGTTGGGCCTTGGGCAGCATACACGGCAAATAAGAATCAACTCCCCTTCAAGATAGCAGAAGGCAGAATCTCCGAAATCTATGATACCCCTCCATTTCTCCCGCTAACCGGTACTACAAAAGTCAAGCCAAGCGTCCATGGCACTCTATCTCTTCTCATACTCGAGCAAGGACTTGTTGTGATAGGGGTAGTACACGGCCCGTTCCTTCCCATTTTCATCGTCTTGGGTACCACACGAGCTACTCATTCACGTGTACTGGTTTCATCAGGGGAATAGCATGACTTGTGTCTAGTTGTCTGTGCGTCAGTCGTCCATATGGCTCATCGGGGTCTTTATATATAAAAAAGGTCCATTTTGATCATTTCCTCTTTCTTTATTTCGATTTTGCTTGTTCGGTATGCTGTAAAATAATGGATAGAATGAGACTCAAAGGAAGCGTTTGACTCATATGAATAATATGACAACGAAAGCGCAGAACAAGGAGCAAGCCCAGACTCGAAACCACTATCTATACCTAGTTTAGAATAAACAACTCTTCTTGCTGGACGAAGATTTGATTGATAATAAAATGGAATCCTGGCTCCTGGACAGTCAGTTCATTGAAACTGACGACATAGACTTCTTGATGGAGTTCTCCACCTTCACGACAGAAAAAAGGATTGATTCACTTTTCTTGAGTCTGACTCATATTGATCATTTCACAAACAATGCCTCTGGTTTTGAAATGCTGGAACAACCGGGAGCAAGTTACTTACGATACTTAGTTGACATTCATAGAAAGTCGCTAATGAATTATGTGAAGTATGATTTCAATACATCCTGTTTAGCAGAAAGACGGATATCCCTTGCTCATTATGAGACAATCATTTATTCAAAAACCTTGTGTGGGGCTAATCGTTTTGATTTACCATCTCTTGAAAAAACCAAAACCCTTTTAGCTCCGCTTAGCCTTATACCCATCTACGGGTATTTTTGTGATAGGTTCTATAGGAACTGGACGATCCTATTTGGTCAAATCCCTGGCGACAAACTCCTGTCTTCCTTTCATTAGGTTATTTGTGAACACCCTCCAGGGTCCCAAAGATTTCTTTTATGATGATAGTATTGACGAGGAGACTGAGGACATAGATGCTGAGATTCCTTATGTTGATCCTGCTGAAGGTGCTAGCCAGATTGTTAAGAGTAATGATCTCGCTGATCCAAAGGCTTTGTTTGAAGATTCCATTGGAATCCGCCCTAAAATGGATATCAACCAATCATGGACCGGTTTCAGCTTCATTATCGAGGTACCTTGAGGTAAGGTATTAGTACACAGAAATGGTCAACGAAAGGGATAGAAGAAATATATAGTGGAAGCTACGGTCATCTGCCTAGCCCGTTCTTTTTTCCTTGAAAGATAAAAGACGATCTTTCTGCCTCCGCGCCGGTACCGTACGGCCAGTTTAGGAACCTCTCGTTAAGAGAAAGGAAGTTCAACATGGTTTGACAACGGATATGTTGAAGCGGGGGGAAGCTAACGAAAGAAAGCGAGCTTGAAAGTGAAAAGTCGAGTAAAGAAGGCAGTCAGTTCCACAAGTCTTGGTCTGAGGGAAAGGAATGAGCAAGCCAGGGGGACTTCACTGGTAGTTGAATAAGTCGAAACTCAACAACCGAAAGGGAAAGTCGCTTGATACTCAAAAGAAGAGGAATGAATATCGGGGTCAAAGTCAAATGAAAATTGGAATCGAAATCCGTTTCACAATCTTGTGCTCAATGAGGTCCTTCCAATCTAATTCATTCACGTAATGTAATTGCACAGGAAGGCGCCACTCCACTACCCTTCCATAGTTTCGTCAGTCTCCCGTTTACTCCACTTCAAAGAAGAAGGGGCACGGAATAGGGACATTCAACGTCTCTCCTGATCTTCTACCCCTTTGCTGGCTCGAGCTCGAATGGAATCTCAACCTCTTATAGTACCAGAACCGAGTCTCAACATAAAGCTCTTTTCATAGCCTTACCTATCTAGTGTTCCCGGTCTTTCTATAGTCTCTGACATTCAGACGCAAGTTCTTGAGCTTCCCTGGTCTGAGAAGTCAGCTCTCAGAGTAGCCTGACCATTTGGTGCACGAAATCAATATGACTTTTTACACCTAGAAAAGAAGAATTTGAATAAAAGAAAGATGCTTTTCGAGACAGAATCCAATTCCCATCTCGCTCACTGGAGAGTACACGTACCTATACTTTCTTTCCTACCTTGTTTGAGCCACCCCTCGAGAAGGCATGCGTAGCCCTTCTTGTATGGTATGGACTTGCCAATGGTTGTGCCATTCCATGCTATCTTTCGAAGTATGTCTCATTTCTCGCATGGATCCTCTCTGTTGTTAGAGATGTCCTCTCTAAGCGGGAAGACTGCTACCTTCCATGCTCGGCTTCCTCCAGGGTACACCAACTGGGAAGCGGTGGTGGAACAACAGACAACGGTTATAAAAGAAAGGAAGAAATCACACTCGTCAGCTATCCACCCTGCCCATAAGCCAAGGGAATGATTCATCTCAGTAGGAGGGAAGACTATGCTCTATACTCCACTCGCCATGCAAAGAACTATGATTAAGCTGGGACCCGTCCTGAATGAAGGAAGGGCTCTTGTGTCATCTGGCTACGATCGGAGCGTTCTCTCGTTGCCTCGTACAAGCAACCCAGCTGAAACAGAGTCTACGGTTGCTTTTGCTAATGTAATAAAAAGATGCCTACCCTTCCTGTTTTGAAGCAAGCTGTTGTGGATAGCAGTCCCATATATGCCATAGCCACCGGACTCCCTCCCCACTATGAGTAAGGCGCACATAGCCAATCTTCCTTCCCTTTCTTTATGCCTTATGCCTTACATCTCTTTCCGCATTAGGGATAGATTTCCAGGGTATCCAAGACATTCCTTGATTAACAGAATGTTCAGATAGCCACGGGAGATACTTCTTCTGAAGCGTGGTGAACTTACTTTCTAGTTCATCACATATTCATCGGATGGTAAGTTTTAGGTTTCATGGTAATTGACTCAAATGTATCCTTTGATACAGATTTTGATAATAGGAGAATTCTCGACAATGTAAACCATTCAAGAGAAAGCTTAACCACTTTGTCCGCCCTATCATCTTTAGCGCGTATTATCCTTCTATGATGCGCTGGGATGATACGAGGGATACCCGCTTTCGTCAGGGAAACCATCACCGGAAGAAGTGAGTGAGCTGTTGGTTCACCTCCAACATATTGTTGGAGACAGACCGCACACTGCTTTAAATAAAGCGCAGTGAACAGCAAACCCGGGATAGCTTCAACACTTCCTTGGCGAATAAGTATGCACTGATGCAAAACTCTGGTGTAGGTAGCTAGTCTCAGAATCATACGATTCTGCCATACTATTTGAATAAGTAATTCTACGTGGAAAATCGTCTACTAGAGTCCAGACCTGAGAGTACCGAGCCCTTCCTTTATTTTGAGTGAGTCCTATGCCCCGGGCAGAAAGCAGTCGCTGCGCTTTGGCCAATCTCTTTCTATGCCTATTGATATGTACAGAGACCTCACACTCCTATTACCACCACCCTTGTACATAGGGAACCCAGCTACTTGTACAAATGAGACTACCGCAGCTGCTACAGGCCCTTCGTCCCCTTACTCGATGTGGGAGTGTGCGGTTTCCTCCTCCGACACAGGGAGAACAACAATACCAGGAATATACAAGTAAATATAGACTTTGACAACAGAAAACAGAAAGACAGGTAAAAAGACATATAGGAATTGGCCAAGCGAAACAATAGAGTACTGTCTCCCCCTTCGGTAGCTGTACCGGGCTGAGTGGAAGCAGGAGGGCTTATAGATGAAATCGTATTTCAACTAATCGCTTTAAATCGAACGTTTGAAAGGGCTAATAGGTGATTAGCTATCAAATAAATAAAAAACGGATTATTGTAAAGAATAATACCCATACAAAGAGTTTCGCTCAGACGTTCCTGCCAAACCGAATAATGGAAATCTTCCTTCTTTAACGATATTAATTTGAATCTCCCGCGACAGGCATTCTTTCGAGATCTTCTGTATATGAAAAAAAAGCGAATTCTTCCAATACAACGGAAGCTCCGGAAGGAAGAAAGCAAAGCCATTAGCAATTAGCAGTATAAGGTGCTTTCGAGCAAGTAGTTCGAATTAGGCTAGGCGCGAATCGAATCCTGGGGACTGGGTGGAAAGATTCTCGATGGACCCCTACTAAGTAAAAGGTGCGGACTCTCTTGCAGGCTTTCTTGTTCTTCCAAGGCTTTGAATGAGACGTTGCTTGAATCCCTGGCATGGATGTAGCATTCCTATGCAAGCCTTCTTAGCTAATGTAGACAGAAAGAGAGATTCTATTGAAGTATCGAAATTCTATTCTTCTCTTAAGAGCTAGGTCTGTCAGTTGATGCATTTCCTCTCTGTAACGAAGCTTACCAGCCCTTGACATATGAACAACAGGTGGGAAACACTGGTGTGCTTTGACTGAGTCACTTATGTTCTTCTTGGACACATGCCACTTATTTGGAGGTCTCTTATGCAATCACAATCGTTCCGATCAGCCCAAGCATGCAAGCACTTTCTTCTATGAAAACCTGGCTAACGCGACGACACAATCTTTGACTTTGCGGGTTGTGAATCTCTTTTTAGGTCACAGCCCGAGTAGTTTCTTGCAATTAACATTGCAGCAACAAGGGCATTTCATTATCTACTGCACCGCTTTTCAATACACGATTTTTGGTATTAACCGGTCAACCAACAGCAGATCGAACTATCTTCTGACCTCACCCTAATTTAACATCTGCTAGGGCGGGAAGGAAGGAAGGATTCATGAACGGAGCAGATATAGATAGTAGGGAACTAAATCAGTGCTTCTGAAGAGGCGAGGACAGAGACCCTCTTTCTCGCGATCGGGCATTTGCTCCCGAATAGAGTACTGGTGCAAGTGTTTTCCTCTCCTACAGGAGTGAGTTCTGGATCGAGAGACCGAGCCAGGCATAAATGCATAAATAGAGTGAGTTCTCGGGTGATCGCTTGGTTCTTGCTCTGGATTGCCTACCAAAGAAAGAAATGGGGACATCATAGGAACGACCAGGCCTTTCTTTCTATTGTGCCTATCTATTAGTTATTAAGTCCTTTCCTCTCTTCTCGCCCGACGAAGGGCATCCCGCAATCCCGATTGTCTGACTGACAAGGCCAGGTAAAAATAAGTAATGAAAAAAAAAACATTATACCGAAAGTCATTCTTTGTTTGATCCCCTGCTTGGTTCTTGCTTTGGCTTCCCTACCAATCTGAGTAAATAAGGTTTTCTCGAAGCCTCTCTCTCCCGACATTGATGTAAGCGCTGATATCCCGATCTGCCTTACCGGGCTTTCCTATTATCTATCGAAATCAAGAGGGGAGGAAGCTGACTCACTTGAAGAAGGAATTAGCCATCTTGTTTTGTTGTTTGGGGTAGAGCTCAGACTTTCAACCCTTCTTATTGGACTGAAGGTTGGGCGTAGATCGCTAGGCCAGATAAGATAAGAATAGATTCCATGCCCTCAATATGGTAGTTCTTTTCTTGCGTTGCGCGTCCCTCCGGAATGATCTAAAGGCCGCCCTCTCCCCTATGGTCCCTGGAGGTAGACCGGTGCCGCTTTTCCTGCATAAAGTCGGGAATAGCTCCTTCGGGAGTGAAGTATGTAAGCCCTTTTTCCATTCGGTCGCCATTTGTTGATGTCTTTGAAAGCCTGTCTTTTTCGACTAAAGAAAGAAGTCACTCTGTAGACTCAAATAAAAAGGGTTTCGAAAATTCGGATATCTAAACTTTCGTTCAAAGGCTTAAGAGAGGCCTAAAAGGCTAAAAAACGGGAGATATCTCTAGGAGGGATGAGGGCTTTCAGGGACTGGGTAAAGCTGTGCGGCTTGCGAAATGGTCTACTAAATTAACATCTTTAGGATTCAGTCCTATCTTGATCTAACCGCCTGGGCTAAGGAAGGCGTTCTCACTTTACTTTCACTTGTTGAATGGAAGATTGATTAGCTCAGCTTGATCAGGAGTTGCACTCTTTGTCTCGTAGAAGAGAATAGAAAGTCTCTTCTTTCTTCTTTCGACTGATTGCTTTCCGCCTTCCACTTCTTCATTCCTCTTAGTCCTTTCACTCCTTCAGTCAAGTCTCTCTTTCCTGACCCCGACTCACTCTCAAAGAGAAAGGAGGGAAGACTGGCCATTAGCAAAACAACGAGATGTCTGGTTCTTCATAGGTCAGTTAGATTTGACATGTGTCAAAGATTAGAGAGGATAGGGCCGCAAGAACGTATCATCCAATCTGTGCTTTTGATCCTGTGAGAAAGGAGAGTACTGTGAATGCATTCTATGATATCCTAATGGTATCCTAGGGTGTAACTAGCCCCTCTAGTTTACCTGCTCGCCTACTACGGTCAAGGGAAGAATTTTGTCTCAATCAATCATGCCGAGAGTGAATACTTTCAATTCTACAGATCCTCTTCGTATGGGGGACCTTTCTTGGAGCCTTATGTAACTTAAAGCTAGGATCTCTTCGTGACCAATAACATTCAATACACTCGACGGATGTTACCATAGAATGAAAGTAGTAGTATTCTACCTTGCGAGATATAGAATCTCTCTCCTCCCTTCCTGGTCGGTAAGCGACACTGCTACTAACTTCTACTAGCTTGGTCGGTACATAGCCGGTGAGTTCGGCCTACTACGGCAAATTTCCTCGTTTCGGCCGAGAAACTTCGAGAGTGAGGACTGTCAAATCCGATGCAAGCTAATATGCTTAAGACCGGTCACTTTATAGAGATGGTAGCTCGACATACGCAAAGTGACTACCAGGCTCAATCTATTCCTGCCATTGGGGTGAAGCAAACAGACTCAACAAGAATCTTTGCCTTCACAAAGTGAAGTTCATTTCCGGAATCTTACTGAGTTCCTGTAACTGAGTTCTGAGCAAGTGACTGAGCCTTGTTTCCTGAGGGTGAAGGAACGATCTCAACAAAGAAGTTCCTTCCAGGAACGATCTGTCAGTTGTTTTGATCACAGGTAGCGGAACCAAGAAAGAAAGGATTCACCGTTGGTGCCTCCTTCCTTCTTCTTTGATCACTGGCATCTCTACTTATATGTATGCGGGTCGGCTATCACCATATCTCATTGTTGAAAATGATCCACCTAACCATGCAATACAGCCTATTTTGATTCCTATTCCTCTCTCTCTTTAACCTTCCCATCTTGCTGAAGTAAAGTGTCAGTCTTTTCTCCCCTTCTCGGTAGTTTAGTAGCTGGGTTTTTCGGACGTTTTTATGGTAAGACATCGCGGTCCTAGTCGATTTCCCTCATCTAAATGTACAGTCCCCTTAATGCTACGAAGTGAAGCAGGTAGTCTCTGACTTACTTGCCTCGGTCAATTCCTTTTTTTTAGATTAATGTCTAATGTTGTATTGTAAACGAGTTTCACTCTATATGGGTCTCTTTTCGTGCATTTTCCCGGTCAGGCATCACAATCAGATTGGATGGATTCCATTTTGTGGTGAAGCAGGCATAAAGACCATAGGGTCTCTATCCTGTGATCTTTCCGGCTCGGTATTGGTACGTATTGATACGTATCTGTAGTCTCCGCCTTTCCCTGCCTGCCCTGGTATGAGTTGAGAGTCTCAGAGGGCTCTACTCTAGGCTCACTCCACCCCCTCCCTTAGTTCTCCTGTGCCCTAGCTGAGCCTTGTTGCTTAGCAGGGCTTGTGTTTGGTGAGGAGCGCTAGCTTAAAGCTCTTACTTATGGTTGGTTGAATAGCCGGATACCCTTAATCCTATGAGAAAGGTCCACTTTATTATTTCCCATTCGGTTGGTTATTGAAATAACTCAGATTTCGCTCTCGCCCCTGCTTCCGAATCATCTCATTCCTTTGCTTATGCTGCTTCCCTTCGTCAGGCTGGAAAAGCCTTTCGTTATCTTATTAGATTCCAATTCCTTCCCGCCCTTTCTAACCTTGCCCACTCACCTTTCTCCAAGATTGAAGTTCGAACTAGGAGTCCTAAAATCTTAATGAAAAGGAGCTTGGCATCCATGTGTTCGAGAGGTAGAAAACAACCTCTGTGGCGGGATTTACCAGGTAGGTATAATTCAACGGGACCCTAGCCCGTCCTGTGGTCCTGAACAAACGTTCCATCCTGAAAAGAGAGCTCAGGAGCCTTCACGGAAAAACTGTTGGAACGAGAGATCTCATACAAAAGACCTGAACTAACTACTCGCTCAATGCGCATTGAAAGCGATTAGAATGAATGCCCTTATTTAGCATCTTTGACTTGAGCTTAGCCCTCTTCCTATCCCCCTAGAATCATAAGGAACGATTGATGGTTGATCTGGCAATTCCGTTTAGTAATTAGTTAGTCTATCAAGCAGAAACTAGGACTTAGGAAGTCTCAGGGAGGGCACCCCCCGAAACCACCTTCCTACCCCTACCCTCTTTGTGCTGTGAGGAAGTCATTGATTGATCGATGGTACCAAAACCAAGCCAAGGCAGGAGCACTCTCCCAATGCTGTCGGAGGAAGGAATCCCCTATTATAGTAAGGTCATAGCGAAGCTACTTCCTCGCACCCCATTAAGGTAAGGAAAGGACTTTCCAATTCGGGCGTAGACGAACTCATAGCTGCTAGCTGCCTTACTGACCCGAAATAGCAGGCCCCTACTTTACCGACCACTAACTACTTCCTCAAGCCTCCAGCGATTGCATTCCTTATGAAGTGAAGATTTCGTTGATCTTTAACCTGACTTAGCTAGCTCTCTTCCGCTTCGTGCCCTTACCGCCAACCTAACGCTCTCTTGAAGAGTCGAATAGCCATACCTATTCTTTCATACCTCCCTATCCCAACCAGCAGGATCAAAAACTTTCTCTTGCGCCTCTTATCCTTTCATATTAATACATGGCAAAGCAGCAAGCAGCAGGAATAAGTGCTCTCGTCGTCAATCTTCCTTCTGACTCTATCTATGGGTCCTTGCATAATACAGAAGAAGATTCAGATTATCCGCCTTCCGATCCTTGCTTATCTAAGCAAGCGATTTCCTTACCTTCAAAAGAAGGTCTTTTACGCACTAATAAATCAAATAAGAAAGAAGGTTTTAGCAAGAATTCGTCAACAAATGGCACTGGTCCTCTCGGATGTTTCAAAGGTTGATTTGGCTCAAACTAAAGGAGCAAAAAAGACCTCGGGTCAGGAATGGAATCGATTACGGCTTAACGAAGGAATGGAGGGACACAACCTATGAGATGTCTTGCAGGGCCTCGACTCGACTTTCCGCTCTACTGCCTATCACTCGCTCGAACGAACCATTGCACGTCTTATTCTCCCTGATGAAAGAAGTGGATTTCGAACCGCGCAGGATAAAAAAGAAAAAGAGGCTCGATTTTTTATAATAAGTGAAGGAAGGTCCACAAGAGGCAGGAGACATTAGTGAGTTTGCCACCCGCAGATTGAAGAGTCTTCCGCCTAGGGTGATTTCATGCTTGTCCCTTTGGAAAAGGGGATCTTTACACGTCTTCTTTGTCTGAAAATGGGAATGATTTGCTTCACCAGCACATTGACTGTCTTCATGAATCAATTTGATGGATTGGACCTTCTCCTTCAATAGTTGGTAGTAGTACTAGTTGGTCTTTCTTAGTCCGATCCGCCAAGCAAGAAGGAAGCAGTGCTTACTCCTTCGAGAAAGAGAGAGAAAGGCCGGTCGATCTATATCGCTTCTTCTAGTTTAGTGTGCGTATGAAGCGACTAAGTGGTCAATTGACGCATGCAGTCGGATACGATTGAAGGGTCGTGAGGACCCTCAGAGGCCGTAACGAAGAAGAACATACAAGCTTGATTGACTTTATTTCTTTCACATCCCCTTCTAGTGAAATGCTGCATAGAAGGTCTATTTATACGTGAATGAACAAGAAAAAGATGAAACAATTGTTGTCCAAACATTCCCAGTCGAGTAGTCGACTAGACAACAAGACAGGGCAGTCTCAATCGATTAGTCAACTAGAAATAAATACATCATAATATAAGTAACTTCCCCCCTTAAACACAACTGAGGGATCAATAGAATAGAACAGTTCATAAGGCACACAGCAAGGCATTCAAACCAACTGTGAAATACAAATAGCGAGCAAGATGTCTGTCTAACAATGTCTTCAGTCGAAACTCAGTTGACCACTCAAATGGATCAACAAGAATGAAGAGGAGAGTTGTATTGCTGTACAGTCGAGGATATACATCTGTAGTAAGTCCTAGCATCCCAACCTTCATATGTTAGTAAAGTTCCCACTAATGACTTGATCAGGCAGCATTGGGAACGAACTCGGTTATTGGCTTCTCCAGACCGAGAGAGACAATGCGCAGTTGTGGAAAGATAACCATGAATTGTAGGTGCAGCTGGATGGCACTGTGGTGGAGCGAGATACTCTGCGTCGTGATAAAGAATCCTATGGCTGATGAGATTGAAGCCATCGGGGGCTCCTTTCATCAACATGTGGTCGAATCTTAGAGAATAAGATGTAGAGATTGGATATTTCACCTGAGACACACTTAGCAGTCAGTCATGGCCGACAAGCTGCAACACACAATTGTGCATATGAGAAAAGGAAAGCAAAAAGAGACATTGGAGGCAGAAAAATCATATGAAGAGAATAAGGCCTCATACGTAATGGGAACAATTGCCCCAGTCACCAGGTCAACGGAAGAGATGAAAGGAAAGCTACAGGTTGCGCCTGAGCAATGGTTGGATATCTACAGTGCAACACAGAAGTGGATGCAGATCATTAAGCAAAGGGAAAAACCAGTTGATGCTATGCAGGAAAAGATCAATCCGATGCATAATAAGGCAGATCAACTGCTGGACCCAGCCCAGCCAAGAGTTCGTTCCGTTAGCTTGCTCCAAAGGAAGAAAAAAAGCCATAGCTATTGGAGGACCTAGCAAGCCCTCTCTAGTCCCACCCTGAAGCCTGATCTTTTTTCTCGTAGACCCCTCCTGCTGTGCCCCTCAATCCCATATCTACTACTTAGTCAACTTTCCCCTACCTCTATATCTTATAAGAAGCCTTCTCTCTGATTTACGTCTTATCGTCTGCATCTCTAGGGATAGAGGAAGCTAGGAGAGGATTCTAACCAATTCTATCGAGCTAGCTACAGGAACAACAAGAACAGCAAGATATAATACCATTCTTAGCTAGCCTATCGTGCTATAAACCTACAGGGAACTACAGCCAGATAGAAGACATTCTTTTATATCCCTCTCTTGTTAGTAGCTCCTCTTTCTAGGGTTCTAATGGTCGTAGATCACCTTCTTGTGAGTATGTTTAAGAATTCCTTCCCTCCCTTTGAGTTCTCTAGGGTAAGGTCCTCTTGAATGGATTACTAGTTCCTTCCTTCCCAATCAATGCTAACTCTATCCTCCTCTCTTATGGCTTAGGAGATTGCCTCAGCTATTTCATTCCAGAAAGAACCGTAGTTACATACAGCTATCAAAAGAGAAGCGGCTAGTCCTGTATTCTATACCATGCGCCTTTTAGAACGAAAGAGACTTCTTGCCTTACTGACTTCAGGACAGCTTAAACAGACGCCGCTCACTCTAGACCTTCTCCTTACTTGGATAGACAGCCCTACGCTTCAACAGCGGAAGCGGGAGCGAATGACTCAAACCTGTGAACGCCATTAGGGACTGGCAAAAGGCCTTACTTCTTCTTGGGATATCATAGTATTCAAAGACTTCCTTCAGTTCTCGCGACTTCTTTGCCAGGACTAGCTGTTCTTCTACCTTCTCCTCGTTTCCTCGTCTTCATCAAAGAAGAATGGTTGCGGCTGATAGACATAGGCAGGCTTGGGAAATGTTGCTGAAATGTGGGGGACCTCTCCCAACCCTGGTGATACTGGATCTCTTCCTTCTCAAGGCAAGGTAGTCACCCTTGTTCTGGAAGAGTATGAATTGGGGCACTCATTAAGTAAGCTTTCTCTTCTCTCCGCTTTTTTGATCTACATACCGATCCGATATTCAAATTGCCGTTTCTGAGACACGAGATACAGTTTCGATGGAAATGGCAGGGACGGTACCTGAATGATTCAAAAAAAGAGATAGCAGAGTTATAGCAAATAGGGAGGGTCTCAGTTCTCGAGAAAGTGATCTATTTTCAGAGCGTTTTTCCGGGCGTTGCGCCTTGAATTGATTAAATGCGTGCGGTTAGAGCACAGCGCTAAAGAGCTTAGTCGTTCAGTTACTAATCTAATGCCCTCTCCATTCCGGATTCTACTTTGAACGTTGTTCGATCAATTTGAGACTAGAAAAGGAAGCTCCATATGTTGTTATCTGACCCTCTTTTCCAAGCAAGCCAAGAAAGCAAAAAGTTCATCCCGGAAGTCGTTATGAAACAAGAAGAAAGGCGAGTGCTGTTGACGAAGGTTTTTTTGAGTTCTCATTCCTGATGGCTTGATTGAAATAGAGTGCTTGGGCTTGCGATTGAGAAGATTCGGATAGAGAGGTCTGTGTCAATTTAGTCAAGCTCGTTTCGCATCCCATGCTTTTTCCCCAGTCACTTTGGGAACACTACTTCTCTGAATCCACCGCATGTTGTACGACTAAGAATGTGGCGCATTTACGACCCCATTGCAGCAGACATTGATATCGTGCTTCGGGATGCCTGGAGATCCAGGGCTAATTAATCTTCTGAGAGTCTCATTGAGATTCTTGAGTCTATCCCACGCTAAACAGGTAAAGGTTTAAAGACCTTTCGATTTAAACCTCGCCTTCCGGTCCAGAAAGTCCGTTGGTTTGTATGTCCGCTCTATAGTCAGAAAGTTCTGGTCCCTTCTCTGTTTTTGAAGAATCTGTTGATGAAGTCAATGTTTGTGAAGCTTCTGGCGCAAAAGCATCAACCGGCTCTCCCCAGACCGACTGCCCGGAAACAACAACTGACTGAGCTCACGTCACTCGAACCTCATGAAGAAACAACACAAAGAAAAGATACGAACACATTGAAGGTAGTATTCGCCCCGGAATCAAACGTACTTCATGCCTTCTGTATGCTCTTCCGGATAAGACATAACGCTGAGCCATACCAGAGTGAACAAGGAAGAGTCTTTAGGGTTGGTTGTCCATGGCTCGACTTGTTGGGACATGCTTTCCCAATATGGCACTTCAATAAAGTTGAAGAGAGCTAGCTATTGACTGAATAGATATTCTAGCTCGCAAAAGCAAGCATCTGAACAAGGCTAGTCCCCGATGGGTCAACGAAGCAAGCCTTCCGACTCAGGCGGTTAGGAAGTTGTTACTTAGTGGTTCGCCGACAGCCTACTCAATCAAGGTAAGCCGACCGTTCAGTCTGGGAAGGTTCCCGGAGTAGCTCTTCCTTCTGATATTGCCAAATCGATGCTCCGTCTCGGGGAATCATTTACTAGGTTCACAGATCAGTTGGTCGTATGGGCAAGAAGGTTCTTCAATGTATGCAAACAGCACGATAACCCCTGTTGACCGGTGCCAAGGAGGGTTTAAGTATACCAGGAGGGATCATCCTCCCTATGGTCGGATGAGGTGCGAAGCCGCCTCCCCGACGCTTGAGGGGCGGCAAAACAGTGCACATTTATAAGCATATGTAGATGGATAGCCTCCCTTCTAAGTCTCCTCTACACCACTCCAGATCCATCCACTCAATTTTGAAATGCGTGTAAAAGAACAGGATAGGCACTCTTCTCTATACTATAGAGATTTATCATATCTTGTTGCCCTTGCGTGCTTGGCTAACATTGAACACGGAGCATTGGCTATAGACGTATATAGATATAAGGACTCACTCATGAAGACTGAAAGGTTGGTTTCCTTATGAGTCGAGCGAGCGCCTAAAGGCCCTGAGCGTAGGCTTGAACGAAGAGGTACTCAAATAGACTCCGTTTTCATAAATGTATTACAGATCGCGAGCTACGATTCATCAATTCTTCTCCGAAAGAGAAAGAATGGTACCTACTATAAATAAGGCTTATTCCTTCACAGATGGATTCTCAGGGTATCACCGGCCAGATCCGGATAGCCGAGGAGGACAAGAAAAAGACCACTTTTGCTACAGAATGGGGATCCTACGCGTAGAATGTTATGCCCGTATATATTATACATCCTAAGAATATCGTACTTAGGGCCACACCTATGTGGACAAGTGAATATAAACCCTGTCCCAGTGAATCGGATCTAATAGCTGATCGCAGCGAATACTATCTAGTAGAAGTGTCCTCCACTTTTTATATTCGTAGATCGGGTTAAACGAGTCTCTTTGAAAGAAGAAAGCACTACTTCCAATCAGTCTCAAGTTAACACTTGCCTCAGGACCATAGAAGGGACGAGAGAGCAGTGCTTCCAGTTCCTTAATTGTATACCTCTTGGTATTTGAGTTCTTTCCTCACAAAAAGTGGACTCTTTAGCGGCTTGGCACGCCACAATTCCTTCACACATGACACCTCCCTCCAACTACTTGGAAACCTGAGAAATTCCAACATCCGAGAAATCCTTCGTGGCCTTTGGAACAACTTCAGTCCCAGAAAAACCAGATGCGGTCTCCACTTGTGATACCCTCTGTGAGCTCTTTCTCCTCTCTTTTCTCACCTTTTTTTGCCTTTTCCATCCTCTAGCTCTCGAAACTGAAGATGATGCTTTAGCCAGTGGTGTAACTGGAAGACCAAGCTCAGCAAGCGAGCTCTCAAGAGCAGACTTCGTTTGAAGCTTTGCAATTTGTTGGTCATCAAGATGATGCCCACTAGACTGCTTTGCTTCAAGCATCTCAATCTGCTGCCACTTTTTCACAGAGGCCTTTTAAGCTTGGAATGGGCCTCTGCCCAAAATCATCTTTTTGTATGGTGGATAACAGATTGTTCGACTCCATATCATTGAAAAGAAAATCCTCGTCAAACTCCTCTGACTCTTCCCTGACATTCAGCTTGAGCTTCTGAGGATTCTTGGCCACATTGGCCGGATAGACGGGATGATACAGAGATCCAACAATCAATAGATGTGTTTCACCAACTGAAGTAGCCCTCTTTACACCATGTAACCGGGTTGCAATAGGTGGCTTATCCTTACCTTTCTTCTCATCCCACATGTAAACATCACCTGTTGCTGTAACTGCAGCAGTCCAGTACTTTCCCGCAGAAATGCTTACTATATTTCTTCCACACAGCGAAAATAGCTGCTGACATCTAAGATCAGGATCTGAGGAGACCCAATAAAATAGTGAACCATCCTCTGTAAGAGCCACGCTATGTACCATCCCTGCAGCAACCACATGAAGCCGTTCCATGCGATGAAACTTCAAATCTGTTGTGTGGGTGGAGCCTCTTTTTCATTTGAATTTAGAAAGAGCTATCGAAGCTCATTTCAAATTCTTCTCGAGAACCATTCTCAATATTCGGGGGAAGGATTACCGATCTCATAGAAAAGGAATGACTCTATTTATGTTATGTTATGCATTTAATGCCTTTATTTGTGCTTTTAGGCAGGAAAAGAGAACTTGCCTACTCTATTGAACTACATGCCTAGCGTAGGATAAATCAGCGAAGGATAATGAAGCCTCGGATCAAATATCCTACGATTTCATCAAAGCAAGGTGGATAGAACAAAGAAGGCTTTCATTGCACTACGGAAGACTCAAAGCCAGATGGTCAATCTCTCTCTTCCAGGCTTGACTAATAGGGGGCTTGAAGTCTCAGATGAGATTGCCAAATTCTTCATCCCGAATTCATGGTCCAAAAGAAAGGGCCTTCTTGACGCTTCTAGGACGGCTTTCCAGTTGATAGACCTGATGGTCCTTCTTTCTCTTCCTAGTCCCAGCCAGGCATATAGGTAAGGGCAAGTAGTTCGTTGTCCAAGGAACTACCGATGAGATTCCGGAAACTCCATTTCTATAAGCGATTGAGTCTATCTGCAGCCTGGGGTCTCTATCAGTGACTTGGCCACCTCTGGGTTCCATAGAAAGTCAAAAATATCTTCTACGTGCATTCTATCCTCGGAAAATCATTTGTTTTTGGTCCCTCGCGCGCAAACCGTTATAAATAAGTCTTCTTTTCTTTTATGCCTGACTAAGAAGATCTCCGGTGATTGAGATTGACTAGTTCGGTCTCTACCCCGGAGTCCTGAGGGTATCAAGTCTGTTCTCCCGACTTCCAGGTCTTTAAGATTGGCCTAAGCAGGGAAGGTTCCTCTTGTAAATAATCCCCCAAGTGAGGTTAGTTTCTTCTTTTCGTGAGGAACGCGGGTATCCCAGTTGTTCGAACGAATGCAGGTACTGAAGACTGAAGTAAGCGCGTATTTGGCTATCGTGCCAGCTTCCGCTTCTGGCCTTTGTATAAATAGAAACTGAGTTCGGGGTCTGGCTCTGGGGCATACCCGTAAATGGTTGGGCTATGGTGTAAAGAGAAAGAAACTGCTCTTGCAAGGGCAGCTAGTCTACTCTGATGCGAGGGAAAGGGCAGGTCGAAGACGGCTTGTAGGGTAGCTACAGTGGGATCCGATACTTTTCAAATCGGGGGGTGAAGCGCCAACCCTCAAATAGATTATACGGCCATTCTTTACTATCAAAAGAAGGAGTTGACCCTAAGCTAATCCCGCCTCTTCTTGTTAAGTAGGATTGATTTGACAGCATAAATCAGGTCATCAACGGAAAAGTTCCTATGTGAGAAGTAGAGGAGTGCGATTTGTCTGATTCTGTTCTTCCTTGTTAGTGAGAGAAGTGAGCCCGTTGAGGGCGACCCCCTTCTGGGACTTCTTTATCCTCTTTCACTTCTGTCTAACTAAGATTTTCTTTCCCTTGCATGAATTGATCCCTGGTGGGTGAACTAATGCTATTCCTTCTTTTCTCTGTACAAGGTCTCCTTTGTCTACTACATCTTTCCCCTTTTGTCTATCAGCTTTGTCTAGGAGCCTCTTTCTCTTATGAAAAAAGCGATTAAAGACGTGCTTTAGGCCCCCTCTCAAGGTGTCTTATAGCTGCGTGGCAAGAGCTCTCTCTTCTAGAGCCCTTCTAAAGTGGGTTGACTATACAGACCTGTAAACAAGAATGAGCAGCGTTAAAACTTCACCAAAAGCTTGATGACCTGGTGTGGCAGCGAGGCTCAACTTGTGCGAGCTTTCGGGGCGCAGGCTGTAACAGAGGGGCGATAGTGAGCCAACAAATTGCAAAAAGAGATATGGCATGCATATATGAACTTCTCGTTTTAGAGAAAGAAAGACGGCGGAAGGACAGCATTTAAACAAAGAATTTCCTGTTGACTACGTTAGAACCAGACTTTCCGCAATCCCGGAATGCGGGTGGCAGTGGGATGTCCTCAATCCCTTTGATGAATCCCATCCTTGGGGTCAAGTTAAGGTTGCTCTAGAGCAACACAGAAGCGGAAAGGGAAGGAAAAAGATGCTTACGCTATGCGTGGTCAGAGGGCTATTCTTCTATTGATTCGGCGGGTGATTCGTCGAATGAAAGAGCTAGTTCTGTAGCTAAGTCTACTCGGCTTATCACCTGGTTGCTTTTTCTTTTTTATCCCCTGCCAGCCTTGCCAGGCACCTCCCCCATTGTGTTGCGATTGATTCCGTCCTATCGGGCAAAAAAAAGCTTATTCAGGCCCTTCCTCGGCTAACTATTCGCCTTTTGGTTAAAGGGGTTTGGGTGCATCCAACATGCTGAAGTTTTAGACTTTGCAAATCTCGATAACCACCCGCCCCTCTTTGAATGAGGAGCTTCACTCTTTAGAAAAGACTCCCACTCCTAAACACGGAAGAATCAGACGAGTGAAATTCCACGCTGGAAGCCCCAGTTACTGATCTCAACTTGGCGGTTCAGACTTGTTCCCTGCTATACTTCTGCAAAAGGTCCTGCGGAAAACCACGACGCTTTCTCTTCTCCAAGTTGCTCCTATATATGGCGGAGTCCGCAGCTTCAAGCTCGGATATTTATAAGTTCGTTAAGGGATAAGGGCGAGACAGATATTGAATTAACGGAGGAAGGGAAATGTATAGCTGGGCTGGAGGAGAGATTGAATGGAAAAGAAAGAATGAAAGTCAAGTTTAGAGAAAAGCACTTCTGCTGTTCCGGGTTACAGGTACATGGAACTAGGCTTGGCTTAGAGAAAACGGATTGTGCCGGTACGGGCTCGGTAGCTAGCCAAGTCAGGTAGACTCTAAGTAGAATATCTCCTTTGCGGTTGGAGATGGCGAAGACTAAAGCCCTGTAATAAGGAGACAGGGTACAATACGAGAGAACTTGACTAATGGGATGATGAGTACATCACCTATTTCCTTTCCTAAGGGCCATTGGCAAATCAAGATCCGACAGAGAGAAAGGAACCGCAAGGTTGAGATGGAGGGGATTGATATTTACCTGGAGTCCGTGGAGGCTCTTGGTGAGGCACGTTAGGTAACGAGGACTGATTCTTCTTCTTCTGCCTCAGGGAGTCTAAAGTGTAGACTTTGAGTGGATTACATTCACGGTCTCTTTCACTTTCCTCACAATCTAAGGTAAGGACTCATTCCAAACATTCCCCACAAGCACACTTCCAGAATGACTGGTAAGGCTAGCCCGCTGGTAGTAGAAGGAAGCAGAGATTCAGGCAGCTAGGCATCAGTTTGAGTTCGAGATCGAGACCCAGAAGTAGAGATAGAGGCAAAGGTTGCAGCAGGAGGGGTTCAATACCCGATTTGAGAACCTGGTAACCTAGCATCCTCACCCATTGAAACCATAGTACAACGCTTCCCTTCGCTCGCGTCCGAACCCGTTGGATCGATATCCAGTTCCACCAGCGGCAGAGACAGTTAGATAGGTACCCCCAGCAGTTGCTTCAGCTGCTTACCTTGAACCAATTGGAATATAACTATCCCTAGCCTTGTGTTACTGACCGAAGCAGAGGAGGAGGTTCGGTAATCCACGGAAGTAGTAAGGTTAGGAGGTTAGGTTCGGGGTCTGCCGTGTCTCCCTAAAGCTTATCTGTAGCCCGTGGACTCAGCTTCAATTGCATTACTTCACTTATCACTTCGAAACATGAACCCCTCTTTCGACTAATATGAATTGGAACTGGCTACAGAGGAAACCGAACCCGTCACTCCAACACTTATTTCTTGTGATTCCGAGGGTGGGCGGAACGATCAGCTGATGCGTAGCTTCAGAGTGGTCGTAGAGAGGGAGAAGTGGTTCAGTGTGCTGTTCGGAATCTTCCGCCACAGGCCTAAAATATTGTTTCAAAAGGGGACTCAAGGTTGAGTTCGAAGAAATGCCGGATTAAGGACAGGGCAATGAACTATGAGACTATAGCCAGAGGATTCAAACATGAAGGAATATACATCTTCGAGGGAAAGTCTATTGAGGCTCAATCAAATCATATGAATAGAAAGGGCATTTCAAGGGTTTTAGCCATTTGCATCAAGCTCAAACATCCTTCTTGCATGCGTGCTCCTCCGTAAGCACAGACTCGAATAAGAGGTCAAAATGGATTGGTAGCATACTCGATCAAAGGGGTGTGATTTTCTCGCCTACTACGGATCCGATACTACCCCCCATAAGAAACTGACAATCCATAAGCCCAATCAATTGCTATGGGAATAGCCTTTGCCTTTCGTTGACCTGTCCCTCTTTGAACAGCCTCAGTGAATCCAATCCCGTCTTTGATACGAATGAATCAGTATGAGCTTTCTAAGGTTCTTCTTCCGATTTCAATTCAATGGGATCAAGACATCCGTCTCGTAAGATGGGTATGAGTATAGTATATGTACTCAGAGGTCACTTCGACTGGGCTGCCCGCTGACTGAGGTAAGCGATCTGTCTTAAAGAAGAAGATTGGCAGGGTGAAGAATGATTGATTCTATTAGCCAAAGGTGGAGAGTAGTCAGATCAAGGGCTTAGCGCCAGAGAAGAAGCTAGCCAAGATTGGTAAGTCTAGAACAGAAGAAAGAGTGCTTATGACTGACTCCACCAACTCCAAGGAAGAAGGGAAGCAAAGCATAAATAGAAGTAGATGAAGGGAATAAGGAAGTGCCCCCAGAAGCCACGGGTTTGCAGACAGCGGTCCCTTTTGCTGAGGTGCGCGCTTCTTTAGTGCCCCAAGAGAAGAGAGGGCTTTAGGACTGAGACTGAATAGGGGGGAAGGCTAGGGGAGCTCTACTGAGTTGGAGAGGGTGGGACGTTAGTTCAGGTTCGAAAGGACAAGGACCAGGATTTTCTTTCCAGGTCGATTGAATAATCTTTCTTCCTCCTTTTTCAATGCAGCCCTTATCTTATAGTCAGTTCATTGAAGAAAGTACTATGAGATTGGGATAGAAGTAAGGGTAAAGGAAATTCTAATGAAAGTGCTGGCGCTATAGTCAGTCATTCCCCTTTGCCCATGCCTTTTAGGAGTGCCCCTGGTGCTAGGAGAAGAAAGCCAGCTAAGCAACTAATCAAGTAAGCTAGTGACTCATTCAGTCCAAGGGGATATTCTATATTAAGAAAGGGTCAGGGAAGTTCAATAAAGTAAGCCTGGTTCTTTCTCCCACACGGGGAAGGTTGTCTTTTAAGCCAGTAGTAAGTAAGCCTATGAGCCTTGGAGGAGTAGGGAAGGTGATTCTAGCTAGCTCCTGCTAATCAACTGATGACAATAGTTAGAAAACACTTTTCTTTGGGCCTATGCAAACGATTCTTCTGATGCATCTCCAGATGCTAATTCTTCGGCGGATGAAACTGTGGAGTTTGGTCATTGTCTTCAATTACTGACGATTCTCAGATCGTCTTATCGTCTTCCTCTTATCATCTAGTAGGAAGAAGATGATGCCTAACTACGACAATGACATCCAAGAATCCAGTTGCCATTCCAGCTACGCAACCATGAGAAAACAACCGTAGGTTTCGCTCAATGACGGAACCTGGACTCAAAGCCAGGCTTCCCACGTACCGGATTGGAAAAAGTCGCCACGTAGTTCTGACTTGCATGTCTCCGAGTAACGAATAGACTAGCTCTATCTCTCAATTGCCGGTACTGTGCTCGAGAAGGTCCCCCACCTTCTGGGCACCATCCTCGGGACCATCCTTTAGTCATCTCCATGGTTGCTTCTCCCCGCAATGCGAGAATCTAATTGTATATGTGTCCCCTCCGTTTTCAAACAAGTAAGAAGTTTCTATGAGATAACTGGCCAGTTTACACTCGTCTTGGTAGAGCTGATCTGCTTCATCGACTTTGAGTACGACTTGTAAGCCTCTTTGGCCAAAGTACGCTTCCCAATTCTCATCTGGATTCATCTTATTTTCATTTGAAGTATAGCTATAAGAGAGCTATATAGCTGAGGTGAGCGAACAAGCAAGCCTCCTCTCATCCCACAGGAGGAAAGCCATATATATGCCTAAGAAAAAGAAAAAGAATAATAGGGACCTTTCCTCCGATATGGGAGATGGGTGTTAGAATAGAAGCATCGGCCCCGGCAAGCCGAGATGTTGATTGCTAGGAAGGCTATTATGTTAGGGGAACCAAGAAAGAAATATCATAGTATCCCATCCGTTGTGACCCTGACACGGCCTTGAAGCGTTCCCTCTTCCTAGCTAGCTACTAGAGCTAGAGTTGGCTATACGAGAAATTAGAAAGGCAAGCCAAAGGAAGGCAAAAGAAATCCCTAGGTTTCGATCAGCTAATCGAGATAGGCTGTACTTTTCATTCGATTTGGTTACCACGTGCTGGATATGATCGGCCTGCAACCAACCTTCATGATCAGTCAGGCTGCTTAACAACAAAAATAGTTAAGGGGCACGCTTTCTTTCTTTCACGTATTTATGCTCCTGCTGCTCATATGGAACAGGTTGACCCCCGCCCCAAGTGCCCTCACATAATTAATGAATTACGCATATCGATATACTCTACTGTGGGTTGCTTGCCCAGCTCAACGCTATGGTCAAATCCAGGTTGCCTTTCTATCTGCCCCACGCCGCTCTGTTCCGCCAAGCGGTAAGGATCTCGCCCGAAAGTGTGATGTGCTTACAAAGGAAACCTTGCCAGTAATTCATCAAACTTCCCGAGCTCACGAACAGGTCTCTTGCCCAACCGTATTGCAAAGGTACCAAACTACTAGATTGGCCCTGGGGCGCCTCCTGTCGGCCAGCCTTTCGGGAGTGAAATAGTCTTTTACATGGGCCTTTTGCATAACCTCAATCATCTGCTCTCGGTGATGTTCCGAGGTTATCAATAGATCAACAATTGAGATCTGCACGGGGATTTTCTTCAGTTGTTCCGCCACATTCTACTCTGGCTTCTTGAGAGCCTTGTGAAAGGCCTCTTCAATCTATCTGATGTAGGAGGAGGTAGCGTTCATCCCTTCTGATCTACGACCATCCTCAAGCAAGCCGTGACAAAAGACCCGGTGTTGCGACTCCCAGACCAAACCTTTGAAGTCCACAGTGACGCTTCAGACTTTGCTATCGGTGGGGTATTGGTGCAAGAGGGACACCCCGTTGCATATGAGAGTAGAAAGCTTAATGAACGTTAAAGAGTCCAAGGGAAGGAAATGCCTTTGTATGGTAAAGAGTAGTGCTTTGTTTGCGAACATGGAGGCACTCTTTTCTGGGGTCGAAGTTCGTGGTCAAGACAGATAACATAGCGACGAGAGACTAGTAAGCTCATGGAGGCTAGTAGTCAGGTAGTCTGGTCTGGAAGCTGAAAGCAAAAAGAAGAGGAAGCTATAAAAGAGGACTAACAGCTAAAGCAGAGGAAGAGGTATTAATGAAAAAAGGAAGAGCCGATTGAAGAGTTCGTTCTTCCTTCCCTCCTTCAGCCTGGAGAGAAGCATCAATCATACTCTCCATATGGCCGGGTGCGGCGGGCAATCGATCGCTCATAAATGGATTACGGTCCCCCTTTCTCTTGCCAACAAAGCTCCTCTTATCTTAGACGATAGGTGAGACTGAATTGGATATTCATAAACTCACTGACCCGTTTAAGCACAGGAGCTACAGCTATAGAATTCACTAACGCAGCTATCATACGCATTGAGACGGGACTCAAGTCCAAAGTGCCATTACGGATGACAAAGCGTTTAGCAAATTCAAAACAAGCTGTTTTCGATATCAAGGACTTCTCCTTAGATATACGAACATCTAAGCTAGCCATGAGCTGTTGATAACGCTCAGCAACCTTACGATCCGCGAGAGCTTAACTAATAGGGCACCTAAGATCGCATACGCTTTAAAGACCTGTCCTGGGTATACCTCGGAAGCTGGCCATCTTCCGAGTTCCGATTCGAACTTCTTAACTATAGCTTCGCAGTTTGATCGAAACGGATCCGACCTACGAAATAAGTGAGGGCTTCGTTTTAGAAAGACCCTAAGTGCTTGCTTGTCAGTGCTTGGCCTTTCCTTTACTTCAAGTTGCGATATGGCTAGATCGATCTCCACGATTCAGGCCGTGCATTAGCTCGAGCAAGACTGAAAGAACTTTTCCCGATTTGCTTTCATTTTAGCAGTAATTTGAGCATTAAGGAATTCGTTCGCCTTTTCAAGCTGCTCCTTTCGGACAAGCAACTCCTGTACTTGCCGGTGGAATTCCTCCCGCTCCTCATCCGACATGCGGTTTCGATTTTGTACTTCAGGAAGATTCCAAATCTCAGGCCTCAGGGGGATGTAAGGCATATTGAGGTCTGGTAGCTCTGGTAGCATTAAGCAGACACCCTTGCACATAGAAAAAATGGCAAGACAAATTCGTACGAAATTCCAAAGAAAGAAGACAGAATAGTATAGATAGATACAGAAATTATAGTACTTGACCTTGTACATAGTCTTTCGAATTTCTATTCACTCATGATATTTCGCCACAATGGGGCTATGGGAGTCGAACCACTTCTTCCACGACCCGCCTACTCCCCGTGACACTCACCCACTCGTCTATCGCGAATTCGCCGCTTCCATTACAGTCGATCGTCTTTCATAGCTTCCACACCTGTTCATTTGGGAGCATCTCCTGACAGATGAGATTGGACTGAAGCCAAACAAAGGAAAGAAGTCACCACATTCTTACTTAACGAAATAAGAAGAAAAACAAGATGAGATTTTCCGCAAGTGGAGTGCTCACGCACAGAACGAGAGTCTCAGATCCAGTTACGTCAAGTTCCTCAGGCTCCAAAGGAAAGGCAACAAAGCTGTAGTGAGGAACTCAGTACTCTTGATAGGGTACCAAACTCCAACAATCACAAACCTATGAACTGAACGATGTTACCGCAACGGGCTACTTCCTGCGAATGCAAAGCGTTAATACTCGAAGAGGAAGACCTTACCAAAAACCAACGGAAATTCAGTATGCAAGGCATGCCAGCCAAGGAACCCTACTATATAGGTTAACGCCCTTTCCTCTCCCTCGCTAGCCTCCTTCACCGTGCTGCCATCCATTCACTCAACTATCCCGCTCGCATACTCGACTAGCCCAGTCCCCCCTAGCTAGCCAAATTTTTGAATAAGGGTGTCTTCCGGGGCCCTTCACTTCATTTTGTTTGTCCTAGATAATATACGGGAGTGCAAAAAAGTGCAACGAGAGAACGGCCTACCCTACAAGGAAAAGGGGAGTCCTAACTTCTTCTACTCCGTGTGCACGCTAACGAGTTTTGGGTCTCCTTCACACCACGGGTGAAAGGTGCCCCCTCAATATACCTCACGGACAAGCCGGTCTCTGGTACGGAGAGGGTGCGGCTGTTGGCGGCCTTTCCTTAGCTTACTGATTAGGGCAAAAGGAGTACCGTTTACTAAGCTCGCCAGATGTAATAAGTGTGTGCAAGGGGAAGCAGAGGCAGGCATATCTTTATCAATAGCAATGGTTTCAGCAGTTACGGGTCCGGAACGGGGTGGAGGAACCTGTATCAGCAGCATCACCTGCAGAGCGGATATGGTGGATCCGAATAAAAAGCCGGAGCAACTATCAATAGCAGAGTGATCCATGGGAGCAGCAGTAGATTCGCTTGATCCATATAATATAATAGGTTATGCCCTCAGCAAGGATAATTCGAAGCTTGGTTGGCTCTTCAGTGGCCACCTAAACAAAAGAGGCTAGGGCAAGCCCTTACTAAAAGAAAGACAAATTATAGCAATCCTGTTACAAGCCAAGATAGCACACTAATCAGAGAACATGGAGATTTCAAGAAGGCATGCTAACAAAGATAGTATCCGGTAGATCCCATTGTAACTTTGCGAGCAGATTTGGGGCGGATCTCTTGATATTCTTCAAACCAGCCAGCCTGCTCCTTATATGATCAATGATCAACTTAGACAGCTGAATAGCATCCCTAGTTGGGTTGTTATGCCAACGAGCATTCCTTTCAGCCCAAATGTAGTAAACCGAAAGGGTGAGAGACAACTTCTTTCTTTGCTAGAGTAGCTAAGCTTTTTTTTTCCTCTCATCACCTGGACAGCCCACTGGATGGTGTCTCTTCTGCTTGGATCAGGGGATAGATCCACTGGCATCAAGTCCCTAGCAGCCATCAAATGTATTGTATTAGTTGAAGGCCATCTCCAGCGGGTACCATCAACAATAAGACTCACTAGGCAGTTTCTTCCAAGCCTTGAATCATCAATAACCTGTTCATTAATAGTCGATAGGATAGGACCTGAGGGAAGCCAGTAATCAAACCACAACATAGAGTGCTGCCCATCACCAATGGAGTGCCTGATATGAGGTCTAACCAATTCCCTAAGATGAAGCAATTTCCCATAAGCTTCTGCCTCTGAGTAAGTAATCCCTGATCCCAATAGAAAACTTAGGGGAAGAGATACAAATACTAATCCATTTGATAACCTGGGCAGGAAATCCCATAAAGTGAAGCACATCTATCAAGAACTCCCATCTAAGTGAATCATAAGCTTTTTTCAGGTCAATCTTAACAGCACATCTTGGAGTAAGATTCTTTCTATGCTAATTCCTCATCAATTCTTGAGCTAAAAGAATATTGTCACTAAGACTTCTGCCTTGAATGAAAGCGGATTGTCCCGGTGAGATAAGACTAGGAAGGGCATGTTTGATTCGATTAGCAATCAATTTAGTAATGCCCTTGTATAAGGTATTGCACCAGGTCTGAAGTCACTCACTTTGGTGGGGTTTGCAACCTTAGGCACCAATGCTATGAATGTAGAGTTCACCTCTCCAAGCAGCTTACCTGAGGTGAAAAAAGAGTGAACACCAGCTAGGATGTCCTACAATAGGCCAGCATCTCTTGAAAAAGAAGCTATTAAACCCATCAGGGCCCGGTGCCTTGTTAGGGTTCATGCTGAAAAGGGTATTATTAATTTCTTCATCTGTAACTGGCTTAACCATGGTGAGAGCCTGCTCCTCAGATATCGTATTATAAAACAAGAGAGAACATCTCTCCCCGGGTAACTTGTAGGGCATGGAGAGCCAAGTAACCCCTCATAGTAGCGGAAAATTTCATTCTTGATAAGATTGTAATCTCGAAGCTCAGTACCATCTTCTCTCTGAATAGACACAATTTGATTCCGGTTGAACCTAGCATTGGCAGATTTAAAGATGGAGGCTGTGTTTTGATCACCTTCAGAAAGCCATTGGACTCTTTCTTTCTGTTTTAGTAAGCTCTCTTCCCCCTTGCAAAGAGTTTCATACTCAACAAGACTCTTTTTCTCCAAATCATGGAGTAATGGATCATTAGGATGACTTCTCAATTGTAGCTGAACAGCACATGAACTTATTCCTTACCTGCACTTTTTGTTTCGTAATTCCTCAAATCTTTCTTGTATTTCCTACAGGTTAGACTGGGTTAGGCAAGTGTTGACTAGGTGAGGTCTCTGTATCTTTCCTTTGTTGTTGTAGTTTTTATGTATCCCGTCGCATGTAGGATAGAATGTCTTTCCTTCTTTCGAAATGGTTCTTTCCTTCCTTACTGTGCTTGTAATAAGGATTCTAAGCTTCTTCTTTTCCCTAGCTAGTCTGAGACTGAATTTCTGTTTAGACTTCTTTGACTGTACCTATGAGTGAGGAAGGGACTCTTTAAAGCAAGAAAACGGATAGGCGTTCCGTTCTCCTAGGAGCTCTGAGAAAGGTAGCTATCTCAGTAGAATCTATTGTATGAAGAGCGTAGGAGAGTGAGCAAAGAGTAGCTCGTATTCTTTTGACAGACAGCCTTATTAGCGTAGCGTATTCCTTCTGATGCTACGAGCTTCTTGTGTATTCTGAGCCCTAGGATAGAGCAAGACTCCCATATAAGAACAACCGGAAACCAGGCTCGAGGGAACCAAGAAAGAAAGCAAGGGCGGAGCGGGAGAAAGAAGAGAAAGAAAAGATGGTGGGGAGTCGGATGGCTAATCGAGGACGAAGAATGAGCACTCTCCTGAAAGGAACTGAAAGTCGAGGGCACTCTCCTTGCTCGTCCTTGATTACTTATTTAGTAGAGGTTTCGAACTGAGTGAACCCGTTTCGTGGGAAATCTACTGATTGACTGAATGATTAGAGTTTCATGGAAGAAAGTTTTTTATTCTGGCTAGCGAGCACAGAAACCGGATTCCTCGTCCGGAGCGGTTGTCTTCCTTTTCGGTCGTCGAGAAAGGAAAAGCCGGGTATATGTAGCGGGTATTGGTTTGAAGCTTAAGAGATACCTAGCTACCTTCCAAGATTATTCCAATCAGCCAAGCGCGCGGCCCAAACACAGATTTATTTCCTTGCGCTGGAATAGATGTTGCTCATAACCCGGTGGTAGGAATCGCCCCATTAGCAATTGAATTGTTACTACATGGCCTTTCTCTGCCGCACCTCCCTTTAGTTTCAAAGCCACAAGTCGTACCATCCATCTTCTCCTCTGGAACCTCGAGAAACAAGGTGTTTGTACTCGCTCGGGGGCCGAATTACAATTTACAATAGAGAAATCTTTCGACTTCTCCAGTCAAGGTGGAATTATTTCAACTGGACACATCAGAATATGATAATCTGGATAAGCCGGGTTACGTCCATTTTTTGATTTTGTTGTCGTCCGCAGGAAACTTATTTTCATTGGCAAACTCGCCCTCATCCGAGTCTGACCCATCCTCATAGTCAATCGAAGGGATCCGGTCCCCGCAGAGAAAACCCCCCATTAGTGGGAGGCTTCAAATGGTGGATGAGATAGAAGAGGCCACTAACAGCTAAGGGTCAGTCTCAAAAGAGTAAGGGGAAGGCCTTACTTCTATTACTCTTATTACTCTATTCCGGACCTTAGGAAGGAATGCCGGGCAGGGGGATCCCTCCAGAGCTACTAGGATAGGAAGGGAAGGGTCCGCCCTTAGAACAGGACAACATGAAGAACGGAATCCACGACTTCGGAGCTCTTCTTGCTCCACCAATAAGCTCCCGTAGCAATAGTAGTCCCTGTGTTAGCATCTTAGGAAGCCGTGATATGATAAGCATCTCTGTCCATGTGAGGCCGGCGATATGGATGAAATGTATCCCCGTCCGTGGTAGGAATCAAGCCAAGCGCTACTTTCAGGCTTTACTAACAGAATTCCCGGCTGTTAGTCGTCGCTCTGTGAAGGAGTGGGCGAATAAACATCCGGCAAAGGCACAGCTAGCGCACGGGAGGTGACACCAACCACACTCCTGGCTAGGCGTAGGCGCACTCTCGTCGATCCACCACAAAGGAAGGAAAGGGGGTCCACCAGCAGATTTTCCATGTGCAAATCGAGATGCGGTCCGGTTCGAGCATATCCTCTTTCATATCCATATCTCGCAGATCCAGATTCTTCGATTACATACCTATCAGCAGTAGGAGATCCTGTTCCCACTCGAGAGCTTGTAGTTGCGGATCCTACAGATCTCTAAGGTGGAGTTGATCCCACGGACGCAGAGCGTCAGAGCCGATTCACTAAGTAAATTACCCAGTTAAAGAACCGCCCCATCAGTTGAAACTCTTTATCCAGTCGATGAAGATCCCGAAACGGAGTCCCTAGTTCACAAGCCTGTTCCATAGCTAGCCCGGGTTGAACCATACTCCGTGGAAGCACACGTTTTGGGACAGACAAATCGATCAGGTCGAATAATCCGTTCCAGTTCCTGCTACCCCTCTTGCCGCTCGGCATGAAGTTGAATGTCCGAGAAGATCGGACAGAGCTTAGTCCTCATCCCTTCGTTCCTTCTTCCTAGGAGCTAAAGGTCTTATTCCCTTAAGCAGTCTGTAGGCCCTAGGTACTGTCCCTCTTACAACCCGGACGCTTCTCCTAGTGATGTTAATATCATTCTCTCGTCCTCTAGTTCTTATTAGACTCCAAGATCTCAATTCCATTTTAGGAGAATCAGTTTGCTCCTGTAGGTTTATATACCTCTAGAATGCCTTAATAAGCCCTTCTATCTATCCCTCTCTTGCTAGTAGCTTTCTTCTTTCCTAGTAGCTTTTCTTCCTCTAGTAGCTTGGTTGTTAGGTAGCAGCTTCCTATCCTAGTAATAGTCGTTTTCTTCTTTCTTATTAGCTAGTTGGTAGTTCCTATCCCAGTAGCTAGCCTTTCCTATCCTATCTATCTGAGTAGCAGACTATTGAGTGTCCTAATTATTAGTATTCCACTGATAGTCCGCTCTTCCTGCATACAAGATTTAGGGCATCTCAACAATACCATGCTTGTAGGGCCGCCACGTGAAGCTCATCGGATGACAAATAAAGAGCCTGGCCATCTTCGCATCGAACTTCCCGGCTTCAATGTTCTCAATTGCAAGCATCTCCGGGACATAATCTTTCCGCTTCCCCAGGTCCGGAAGCGGCAATCTCATATACAGCTTAGGAAAATACTGGTCCAGCCATGCATAGAAGTAGTGGACCGGGAATTCCGCATTGCACTGGCCTGGACCCAGTTTCTCTTGGGCAACAGCGCCCAAACCGTAATAAATGCTGGCAAGGACGGCCGGAGCTATGGCTACTCTCTCTCCCTGCACCAGGCCATGACGAATCTTTTCGGGCGAATGACGTTGCTGCGGTTGTTCGGAAGGACAAAGCGGCTCAACCAGAGAGCCAAGAATGAGGCTAAGTCGTCTCACTTGAGAATTCCGGAGTCGGGCTTCGGTAACCAGCAGCAAGAACTTCTTCTTTTCCAGCATATTATGCCGCTGGACTGTGGTAGAATGGAAGTAGGCCGTCTCTGACATACCTTTCTTCTTGGCTCTATTAGGCTGTGGGGCCTGTCTCTCAATTTCACCCTTGAAGAAATGGTTCACCCATACGTGATGGTCAACTTTTTGATATTGATTACGAAGCGCCAAGCGTTGTCGCGAAGAGTTCCCGGGTATACGAACGAATTGCAGAAAGTCAATTGTGTAAGGTCCAGCTATGAGGGAAACTAATCGACTGCTGTAAATACGGGGTTTGAGTGAACGGTTGCATTCGTCGATGACCCGTTAGGAAGGCATAGATGTTTAGGCCCAGTTTCGGGCTTTGACTTTCAAGTCGCTTTTTGAGGGTCAGGTTTCTCTACTCGTTTGAAGCAAGAGCAAGCCAGACAAAGAAGACATCGGAACTGCTAGTTCCAATTCCCTGCTACGAACTGCCAGCATAGAGAATTCTTTCTCAACAAAGAGATCTGAGGAAGAGGATGCCTGTCAAAAGAAGAAAGAAAACCAGAGAAAGAAGAAGGAGGAAGCTCCTGATTCAACGTCTTCGTCTCGGGGAAGCCCTTCGCTTCGCTCGTCCCACTAGAGGGGAGATGTACTCTCCAGCTGGTAATTAGACTCATCCAAAGGAACTAGGAGCTTCTATTGCCCAGTTTGATTCTTTGGCATACTGTAATCATCCTCTTTCTTCCGAAAGTGATTCGGAGTAGGGCTACACTGAACGTTCACTCGAATCAATCGTTAGAAGCAAGAGGAGAAGTGACTGGTGCTAGTTCGAACTGGTTCAACTAGATAGAAAGGATCGGTGCCCCTTCCATACGGTCACTTCGGCCTGCCCACTTCCATAAGGAAATGGACGTAAGAAAGGTCGGTCGAACTCCACTGCCTTCAAAGTGCTCAATCGTAGACTTGCTTACTATGGCTGTCGGGACTGACCGCGTTGCTCACTCTCACTCAAAAGGAAGCTTACTAGAATGGCTTGCTCGCTCTGCGTGTGACCGATTCGCTCCATAGCTTACTGAAAATCCATACCAACTCACTCACAGCAGGGATCTATTCTCTAGCTAGCTCTCCGGTGTATGCCTCTCCAGCGGCGAGGCCGTCAGTACCCTTCTATTACGAAAAGTGTTGGACCTTGTTTGAACTGTGCTTTCTCTTCCAAGCTCTCCTGATCTCGATATCGAATCCAAGGCATCAAGGCACCACTTCTACCCTACGTGCCCCACTTTGAGACAATAATATAATGCCTAAAGGAGCCCTAATTGAGTGGATAGCATGAGTGCATTGACTTTGAATTCAATAGTGCACTACTAGTCACACCACCATCTTTCTTCCTCTGGGTTGTTCCAGCTGCAGTAGATTCCTCTTTGAGTCAGCAATGTGAGCCCCACTGGTGGGCCCCACTATCTTTCTTCGCTAGCGTAGCCCTCAGGTTCATCTGATTCATATTCCTTGGTCCCCTCAGGGGGGATACCGGCTTGGTTGGTTAATTAGAATTCTAGTCCTCCTCCGGGCAGTAAAGCGGGAGTGCTGGAACCTAATCTCCCGCTTTACTGCTTTGTTTTAGGAATTAAGAAAAGGTCGCTTCGCTACGTCAGGGGTGCTACTGTCTTGTGTTCCCTCACCAATATATGCTCACCGGGCTCGCTACGTTCCTTCGTTCGGTCCTTCTTCCTTCGGTGAGTTACCGTACGTTCTGTACTAATTCTTTCCTTCTTTTAGGACTGCCATGTTCTTCCTTCCCTCACTTTCCGTTCTTCCAAGGTTTCTTCAATGAGAGGGAAGGGAAGTACCTCCTAGCTATAGGGACTCGGGTAACGTCTAAGAGTAGGGTGTCCTTTCTCTTTTGCTAGCGTCAATGGTCTCTCCTGAGTGAAGTAGCTAACTGAATAGGGCAGCTATCGAAGAGCGTAGGAGAAGAAAGAGATAGATCTTACCTTTCGTCATGTAGCTTTCCTTCCTTCCCTCACAGTGAGTTGAATAAAGAACTAACTGCTTTCTTCTTTGTGATAGCCTTTAGGAAGTGCTCGAGTGAGTCCTTCCATGACGATAGATAGATAGGTAAAGGACTGGGTTAGTAAGGTGCGATGTCTTCCTTTCGATAAGCCTTGGAGATAGATAGGGTCAACGACGGCTTCTTTCTTGCTGTTGTTCTTTGTAGCTATATGTTACTACGGTAGGTTCTGGAGCAAGCTACCTGAGTGAACTAGCTAATTGAATAGTTCTGCTATGGGAGCGAGTCTCAGCAAGCCGGAACGATAAGCCACAATGAGAGTAGAAGAGAGAAACCCTTCCCTGCTCGGTGCTCGCATGGCTGTTATCGCTCGTTGGCTTTCTTGCTTATCCGGACTTCAGCTTCGCCCGGAAAAAGACACTAATGGAATACCGTGCATACAGTAGCTAAAGGAGAGGTTATGAGTTGGAAAGGAAGCTGTCGGGTTTGCGGAACTAAGCTTCAGAACCCCCGCCATGTTTCGGACGTTAGTCTTCCCGGGCTCTAGGCTCCACAACCTTCACTCTTCTATCTTCAGCTGGTCTATTCTGCACTCCCCCAGCAACATTCGTCCGTCCCCCGATTGGGATAGTCACGAGCTAAATGCCTCACTCCTCTACATTCAACACAGTTACCGGCTCTCCTCTGCTTAGGCGAGTAGCTTCTTTTTCAGCCTCTGTGGCTTGCGGTGACAGAAAGTAGAGTTTCCTGGATGAGAAACTTCATCCGTAGCTCGTCTAACTGGTAAACTAGCTTGCTTTCAATGGTTTCCGCGGATCACTCTTTCCGTTGCGGACTTAGTCGATAGGGATAGGGATCAAAGAATCTTTCAGTTCACAAGTCAGGGCGAGTAGAACTATTTCATATTGATCGGAGGAAAGAGAAGTTGTCAGTGGTTCCGAGTTGGGAGCGAGAAGTATAGGCAATACCTTCAGTTGACTTTCTCGATCCAGTTAACATAGAACAATACCAACAACTCAATATGTGCTGTATAAGCAACTGGCCCTATAAGCAAGAGGCCGACGACGACACCTTACCATAGAAGAAGCTGGCTGACAAAGCGGAGGAAACGGAGCCAGAAGGTCTGATTGCGCTGTGGATTCTCCTTGAAGGTGAATCGGAGAAAGAATACCCTATTTTCCAAGTCTCTCAATATTACATTTCGTTTCTATGACTATTTCTATTCCGCAAGAAGAAAGCCTTAGATACATCAGCACCTCGATGCTTCTCGCATTTGCGTCGAAAGATAAGAGATTCTGTAGCCGTCTGTGGGACCTACCAGCATGTCATATCTGTTCCGGTTCATCCTGCCCGCAAGTTGCTTTGTCTTCCCAGGAAGGAGCTGCCTGTAGCTAAGCGACCTTGCGAGATTGAGTGAGACAGCAAGAAGGCGGATGTTGCTCACTGTATCGGGTAGGCCAACTCCAGAGCCGGAGCCGGTTACGACATTGAGACTTTTCGATTTCGAATCTCTCTGTCTTAAGAAGGCTTGTGAACTGAACAAGGCGGAAGGCCTGTTGAGGCAAGTAAAGAAAGAGTTTCACCCTCAAGGAAGGTGCTGAAAGGCTACTTCTGGCTTTTGAACGAAGAGGCGTAGTTGATTTCAAGCCCATGAGACCAAGCTCTTTCATGGGAATAAGACCAGGGTTCAAGAAGATAGCACACTCGACCGAACCTGAGGTCAATGAAAAGTAGAACGGGACTATAGATAAAGAGGGGTTGGCTATTCCACTTTCAACCAGCTGAGAAAGAGAGCAAGTCCCCTGCCCGCAAGGCACGAAAGACATATGAACCGTGCAACAAGTTGCCGATTGGGGCTAATTTTAGGTGATCAGTGAAGGTTGGACGGTATAGTGAGGAATCGCAACAAGGGCAAAGGTGTGTACTGTGTATTGCTCGAATCCTACCATTTTCCCCTCTATCTGTGTAGAATGGGAATGAGTGGCTACCGTAGTAGGATGAGATTATGCTTCTGCGGAAGTATCTACTCGTTACGGAATCTTAGGTGTCAAAGTGTGGATTTCATATAGTCAAAAAACAATAGGATTATGAATCTTGTTCAGACCGTTGAACTATTTATTCGAATGAAAAGTCGAATTGTTTTAATCGCTCGAGTGGTCTCACTTGGATATGGGCTGATACGTCTTTATACCTTGAAGAGGATAGAGGCGCTACTACGAGAGCTGGAACGCTGGCGACAACAGCGGCAGAAAGAAGCTGACATCCGAGAACTCTTGGCAGTCTTGAAGTCCATTCCGATGGAAAAAAAGACCTGTCAAGATCATGTTGTTGATAGGGAATTGAAGAGGGGAGAACGAACAGACATCAAACGATTAATGAATCTTTCTTGTTATCGTCATCAAGATGGATTGTCCTTACGCGGTCAACGAACTCATACTAATGCTAGGACTTGTCGCAGTCGCAAGCCAATTCGGAAATGAAATCAGTCTACCGTTGGTACTTGTCTGATCAATCCCACTGTAGGTTCACAACATTCGTCTTCTCTTTCGTCACTTTCTTTAATGCGTTTCGATCAATTCCACATCGCTAGTCTGAATTTGGCCCCCTTTCACTGTGCTACTCGATCCGGGGCTAAGAGTAGAGATACTGATTGCGGAACCCATTGTATGTAGTAGCATTAGTAGCAAAGCGCTAGTTGCACCGCCATCAGTTGCTCCAATGCCAGTTGACAATATGTGACACTTTTCGGAATTGTGATAGGGAGCTAGTTATGATCTCGATCGGGGAGAGGGGCAATCCTTCCTTCGAGCTGAGTTCAAGCAACAAGCCATAGGAGTAAAACAGCTATCGTTCTAGGTCGAGTCTTTCTATTTATGATTCCTATGTTAACAGGAAGTTCGTACAAAGGTTCATGGTATTTGGCCATGGGATAGAATCGTGGGAACTACTGGCTTAGGGACAGAAAGAAAAGGAAAGAAGGAATCTCGTCAGAAAGAAAGGGCCTGATTAGGGTTCATTCATTGGTAATCTTCTTCTCAAAAAGGTAATAGCATAAAGAAAGTCCTCTGCCTACACTACTGGCAGGAAAGAAGGGCGAACAAAGGGACTCAAAAAGATAGGTTAGCGACTGAGGTCTTGTTCTTGACATTTCGAGAGTGATGGCAGGGTAGCATTCCCCGGAATGTGAGAAAGTCAATCAAGCTAGGAAGGTTGAAGAGAAAGAGAATGGGAGTCATCCGACTGAAAGGAGAAACTTCGAGAGTGAAGACTGTCAAGTCCGATACAAGCTAATATAGACATCACATTGAAGTTGTACGCTCGGTATTCAAAGATGAACTCAGGCTTTTCTTATGAATGAGTGCAAGGACGGTCAAGTCCGATCTTATATGATATGCTTAAGACCTTGTGCGAGAAATAGAATATCTTTCTTTCCGGTCCTAAGGTGAGTGAATTGTAGGACTGTAACTTACCCCCTGAAAGCAAGACAACTTGACGGTGAGTTCCTTTCGACCAACAGGATCAGATCGGAAGCTAGTGACTGAGCTAAGTTCTTATCGCTTTCTTCTCTTTCCGGATTGTAACTTGAGTTCCTTTTCCCGAAGGCAAGTTCCCTATTCCCTACTCGAAATCAAAAAGAAAGTCTAACCATCAGTGGGCACACTCTCAGGTCCATCGGAGTCGGGTGATCTGGAGCGATCCCTCATCTAATCTGAAAGGAGGAAAGAAGCTAGTAGAGGACTGGGTTATGAGTTTCCGGACAATAGGGCAAGTGATTGAGATTCTTTCTTTTTCCGGGTGGGAATGCTGCTAAGGCTTCGCCGTTTGAGAAGACCGCCCGAAGGCGGATCAGCGTATCGGAGCTGTAGCAGTACCGGACTTCGAGCAGGGCACTTCACTACCGGTTGGTACACTAAGAGGAACGTCAAAGTCTGATATAAGCGAGCGAAGGGACTAACTGGCCGTTAGGCCCGAGAGTCGATGGTACCGTAGGAAAGTTTGACGAAGTGAGGGTGCTCCAATACCAGCGATGTCACCGGGAGCCCATAAAAGCGTGAGGTGACAGCGTCTTAAAGGGAGTGACTGAACGACACGTAGTTAGTAGCTGGAGAGGACACCGCTCGGGGAGGGGTGGGCTCTCTGTTGCTACCCTAGTCTTGCTAGCTTGCAGTTCTTCTACTCGCAGGCAGGGCTGCTCTTGCTGCTCTTGCTATTGTTGCTTGGGTCCTCTTCTTCTCGGGAAAGGGCTGGCACAATCAAATCAGTACACGATTTCCTTCTTTATAGATTCAGTACGATTCCCCTTGCTTCTTTCCTGAGTTTCATTCAATACGGATCTTCCCGCCCGCTCCAGAGCTTCCAATGTTTTCACATTCTAAGGTGACAAACGCATTCCCGCCCTGAGGTTCAAATACCTCTTCAAGGCAATGATGCCTCTCCATTCAAAATCGTTGACACATTTCCATTCCAACCCGTGATGCCTTTCCAAGGCTGGAGCAAACCTTGCGTTTACATAGCTATGCCCTTTAGTTGCATCTTCAACCTAGGGCAAGACCCTACTTGCTGGTTTTTCCACAGGATGAAAGCCTGATACTTGCAAGCAGATCAAAAAACAAGAAAACCAGAATAGCTATTAAGAATAGAGAAATCCTTGTTCCGGGCTAACGCTGGCTCAGGTTGCTGTCTCGGCTGACGCTAGTGAAGTTCCGGGACTATTGGGCGTATCAGAGAGAGGGATTCCCGCTTTCGTTAAGCTAGGAAAACTGACTCAAAGCGTGTCGACGCATACGCATAAGCAGATCCCGCCAGGCCTGGGAATATAGTTCCAAGGTCAACCTTTGAAGCATAGGTCAGAGCGGCATCTCCGGCGGAAGTCGAAATATCTGCATCATACTAAGCAGTTTCGACTGACTCTCGTAGTTTAAGGGCTCTCGGGAGTCAACAATAACAAAGCTGGCCACTTAAAGAATTCTCGAAAGAGTCTCTACGGTCGATGTATGAATAGCAAAGTCTGCTCGGACGATTCTTGCCCACAAGGGGCCAACTCTTGATAGAACGTCCGGAAATTACCATACAGATGAATGAACTCATAGTAGCAAGATCAATGTCGATTTTCCGTGTGTCAATCCTGTAAAGAAAGAGGGACTTATCGAGAGGCTACTTCGGTTGTTCCTTATCTCATAAGTTTATAGTAGACGATCTGATGATTGGATGAGGGAAATGCTCACTGAGATGCTCTTTAGTTCACCTGAAATATCTTCTCTTCCTTCCCGTAGGACCAAGGGCTGGAGTGCTATGTGCTTGTTTGGTTCATTCCTAACAGTCTAATCGATCCTAGCCCGCCTCCCATATTATCTTACTTCTTCTTTGGCTATGGCTATTAGTATTCTTTTTCTTGGTATTATAACAACTATTGGTATTCTTTGCTACTTCATTCCTCCATTTGAAAGGAATGGTAGCGCACTCAATCTTACCTCCTTTGTGTGCCGCGCCTATTTTAGAGTTTCACAATTCCATAGAATAAATGGGCTATTCCTGCCGGGCAAGCCAGCTCCCTTTAAGAGCAACAAGTCCCATTGGTATGAGGATGATTCCCGCTCTTCTCGAAACCTAGGAAAGAGATTAGTAGTTAGTTCGGTAATAAGGCGTCTATAGCACAAGAGCATCCTGCCAGAAAGAGCTAGGAGGGACTATAAGGTATGCCGCCCCTTGTTGCCTTGAACAAACTAGATCCCCAGGGTTGGGACAAACCTAACTCAAAACTAGCTACTCGGATACGGGGAAGCTACATCAACGGACCTTATCCCTCGATCCCATCGTAAGCTCTTCTACTAGCAACTGCGAACTAAGGGGATACCTAGCTGCTAGAACAAGGAGAGCCCAAAGTCTAAGTCCTATCCCTACTCCTACATATAGTTGTTGTTTGAATGTAGCTTATTGATGACCCTAACCTATGGGGGTATTGGGCACGAACGGTAAAGTAAAGACAGTCGTGGAGAAGCATTAACTAGCATTGACTTTGATACTCATTCACAAGTAGAGTGAACAATGGAACCTATCCTGGGGTATTGCCTTAACTAGCTACATTTAACCAACATGTCGATACGCTTAAGGAATGAAACTGTCCTCATAGCACCCTAGGAAAGAGATCTAGCTCTAGCTACCTAGCTCTTTTCTTTCTCCCTTTGCCTTAGATGCCCTTATCCTTGGTGAAACTCCCCTTAGAAGCTATAGTGACGATTTTACCTCTGCAGAAACGAAACGGAGGTTCCCTCCTTGCTTAGTTCAATTCCAGGCTGACTTCCGCCCTCCCAGACAGGGCTACCTGGCATTGGTTCGCCTACCTCATTCACATCATAAGAATCAGTAATCACATCTGCAAGAACATCTGCTCTCGGTCTAACTCCGCTATCAATTCCTTCCGCTCACCGACAAGGCCGAAGAAAACGAAGAAATGCAAGCTCCAAATCAAGGGCTACCATCTCAAAGGAAAAAGAGAAAGGATCCAACTCAAGCCTAGGAGCGAGTTCTGGCTGCAAGGGCAAATGCCTTGTTATAAGGATCTTTTTCAGTGCCTGATTCTGAGTCTGACTCCGCCTGTGCTCAGGTTCGACAATTATCTAATGCTAGGCTATACTGTCAATCATTCACAGTTCCTCTATTCGTAAAGAGGGAAAAGCTCACAAAAAAGGGAGGGCTGGGTTCCTTCTGGCAAGTTGAATACTAAGAGTACCCAGCTTTACATAGTTCAACCGGACTCACTACTTGCTCAAGTAGGACTCAACCTCAATCAAGTCAGAAAAGGGAAGGAATGCGCATAGAGAAAGAGGGTAGAAAGACGATAACCAGCTAGTCCTTTTCTAGTAGTGACAGAGACCCTACTCATATGAGTAGGGCGGGGCATGTCATCTAGACTGCAGCGCAGCCCGGGGACTATAGAGTGCCGGAAGAAGAAGGAAACAAGAAGTAATCCACCTCTAATGAAAAGGGTAGCGCTCCTTCCTGGCCTATGCGTAGATAGAATGGGTAGTGCCTGATTCTTACGAGTTGCCTGAAAAATGAGGGGAGAAAGGATGGCAAAACCACTGCGGGTAGGGTACCCCCTTTCATGGGAGGACCTCTCACTCTCGTCTTCACGGAAGCGCAGGAAGCACAAACGTCTCTAGACTTCCATTTTCCTATCTTGTTTGGAGGCAGGACGCAAAAGCTAAAGAACTTGGCGGGGGCAGCCCTCGGCCCGATCATCCAATTCGCTCCAACAGCCTTTCCCCTTTTAAGACTTTCCTTAGCTAGGTTTTTGCCTCTTCACTTTCTATATTTCCATACGATTACATAAGTAACTCAGTGCTCACCCCGCCCTCCAACAGCTGCACGCCGAATTCTTTTCTTTTCTTGCCGCTCTTCCGGCTCGTCCGTGCTTTCCGAGCATATGATACATTATAGCCCGCGGGGATGTCAAATTACGGCCCGCTGTCGCTTCGAAGAATCTTAACTGTGGAAGCGTTCCCAGTTCTTCCCAATCCTGGTCTCGCTTTTCATTTTGGTTGAGGACTTTCTGATCGATCCGCCTTCCGGCAGTTTCCTTTTCTCTCTAGTTCCTCCTGTCTTTATAGGGCTTTTCTCCAACCTCTAATCCCGCTAACTCCGACGAACTCCTTAACTATTGGAATAAACGAATTCCTTCACTCCGGAAGATTCACCGGCCACTAGATCCAGGGATCCCACCTTATTCTCAAACCTGGTGGCTCGGTTGATTGGCACTCCTGTAGGCTCATCTTGCATACAAATTCTGGGGGTCCCAGGTCCTGCATCCACCAAGAAAATGTCTTCCCTTAAGCGTAAAACTTCAGATTGTAAGGCGTTTCCACTATATAAGAAAAAACTGGAATTAGATCTTGGAAATGATCGACTCAAATAGATGCTCATCAGTTGCTTTTTTTTTTCCTCCTAGTCCTATTGATCAGAAGCATCCAGCAGCGCCACGCCAGTAGAAAGAGTGTTGCTACTAAGCGTTGCTGCTGTTGGGGAACTCGGTAGAAGCGATTTGCCGCTTCCGCCTCTGACGGCTTCACCTCCCCCTATATAGAATCCAAAATGAGTCCCCTCCCGCTCAGTCCAGTCCGAAAATCCTCTTCGTGATTTCCAAGAAGTGACAAAGAAAGAATAGGAGAAAGGACCAACAACATCGGTTGTCTTTGTAAATGACTCGGAAATAGGAGGCTCGAGAGACCTGTACTGTAAGGGATTCTTCCTTCCAGCCTTGAGAGTTTAGCATTCTTCTTCTCTTCTGTGCGAAGAACTTCCTTCTGTCTTCCCTGGTGGGCGTATACCCCAGCCCATAGGTATCTTTCTTGTCTTTCACTTCAATAGGATCCAATCTGCCTTGCAAATTTCGGCCCAGCCCTGATTCAAGCTTGTACCCATTGTCTAGCATGATTCTAGCAACCATCACACTATTTGCAGACATCTTCGGCTCACGTCTATGAACCTTCTGCCAGTCCTAACTGCCTAAGTCGAGTGAGTCCTCTTCCCCATTACAGAATTCGGGGAATGAAAACTCAGAAGATAGACCAGTTTGGTAGCCAGAAAGAGGATAGAATGCATTTTCTGATGCTTGCATGGGTGGACATCTGCTTCCAACAAAGTCAGTTTCACAGAAGGGAGGTTAGCGAGATTCCTTATCTGAGGAGACCATGAAAAGGAGTGGAAACCCTAGCAATAAGGATGACTCTCGAAAGCTTGGCCCGTATTACATTAGTGGGACTACGGCTGGCTCTTTCTCCTCAATCGGGGGGAATGCCATTCTTAACATCTTTCGCTACCTTTCTTTCACAGGTGGCAGAATTCTAGAACATAGAACCTTGCCAACTAAAGCGGCCTACTCTATCGCAGTAAGGGCTTAAGCGATCGAAGTGACCTAACCTGGCTCCATCTAGAAGGGCCCTCGGTCATCTATTTCGTCTTTGGAACTCCTAAAAGAGTTTACGGGCCTAGCTCAACGAAAAGGCAAGTCCTTCGGTTCCAGGTTCGAGTGATGGTTCACCAGTAAGAGATCAACGAAAAGCAAGCCTTCTTCCCAGTTTGAACTAAAAGAAAGTAGTTGAAACCCGAGACCAAAGGAGTGTACGTTACTAAAGGAAGTTTACTTAACGAGGGGCTGTTGAGTAAGGGGGGTCGGTATACTAATAGTTGTCTTTGTCTCTACCCTAGCTAGAAGAAAGAAAGGGAATGCCTGCGCGTAGAAGACCTAAAAAGCCTAAGCCTAATTCGGATCAGCCTATGAAAAGTAGTTCCCCTTGGAAAGCGAGAGAGCTGTTGATGGAGGAGGAATCACCGGGTTGTTCGGTTCAATGGTTGGGAAGCTAAGCTCCAACGAAAGGATTGACCGAGAAGGCGACCCCTTTTGTTTGCTTTTCCTGTTTGCTACCTAATAAGATAAGCAATTGACTCTTTGTTTGCGATTCTTTCAAGGAAGGATCCATACGATCATATTGGCTCTATAGCAGAAAAGGTCTTTCTTTCATCCCAGCGGACAGCGATCTTCTTACTGAGAACCCAACGTTTAACGAAGAAGATGGGGAATCACCCACATGAGGACCATAAGACGCATTCTAACGCTCTAAAGAGCCCGAAAGACTTATTCCGGAGTTCGGGATCAGATCAGATTCGGAATCGGAGAATAGGAACAAGAGGAACGAAGTAGCTCGCCTAAAAGGAGAGGAACGACTTCAACAAGAGGAACTACTCTTTACTTCGATAAAAAAAGAGCTTTATAAAGAGAGTTGCTTACTACGAAAAGCAAGACGCCCCACTAGTCTTATTTTATTGATCACTAGCCCTTACCCTCAGTCACTGATTCAAGAACGAATACCGAGACAGCCGTTCCCTTGCCGGCTACTGCCTGATGGCTTTACATCGCTAAAGAATCAGTAATTGACAGCAAGAACAAAAAAAAAAGAAAAGGAAAGTACCAATTAGATTGGCAATGGGCGCTCCTGTGGGAGTCGAACCCACCGCATAGGTGCCTTGTTCTACCGAGAGATGAACTAAGGAGCGGCAACCCCTACATCTCTGAACGACCGAACAAGGAAATTCTCTGAGCTCGGTCAAAGATAAATACAATTCGAAATGAGCGCACCGAGAACGACAGAAACCTGACCGGAAGTCCCCCAAAACTATAGTAACTTCACTATTCGGCCCAGCCCAGGCTTGTGCGGTTAAGGTTGTTGTACACGACCTCATAAGAGGGGCTGCAGGTACTATGGATCCTTTGCCTCTTAAACTTACGCGCGACCTTGCCACTCCTTGCGGAGTTGCATCTCTGTCCCGCCCGAATTCCGTAGAGTTCGAAAATGGACTAGGACTTCCCAAAAGCATGAACTCGATCTTCAGCCCTTACCACGATTCTCTCAAAAAAGGAAGGAGATTAATCTGACTAAGTAAGGGGCCGCGGAGGGACTTAGTGTGAGTCACTTCACTCGGGAAAGAACAAAGAAAAGGCAATCAATTAGCTGTCAATAATGTATTTAAATAAGTCATTTTACTGCGGAAAAGCGGTCCGCTCGAGGTTATCTTCTTCCTGGTCTGGGACCATCCCATAGTGTCTTTGCCCAAGATCGATCCCTCACAGAAGACTTTAAGGAAGTAATGGACCACTCGCAAGACTCAAAAGATAGTAACGAAAGCCAGGAAGCACATTAGGACTTTACGGAAAAAGAGACATTAGATAGAGGAAAAGGCACTTGCCTCTTAGCCGATTGAACAGAATCCACTACTTCGACTGCTCGACGGGCTGCTGGAAGGGCCGATACGATTATCCTCTGGGTAAGGCAAAGGGAAGTATTGTAAGGACATAGTCAACAGCCCTGAGCAACCGAAGGGTAGAGAAGATGAAGAATAAGGGTAATCTACACATGCGGCTATATCACCAAAAGGAAAGAGAGGACCGATTGATACCAATAGCAAGATACACATCTTTTTAGACTCCGAGGGGTGAGAATAGTTGAAGATCAGAAGATTGGAATGAACTACCTTAATAGATTAAGTGCAAACTTTCTTTTCTATATTTTATATGAGTAAGCCCCTTCCCTTAGGAACAGAAGGATACACAAGGGTCTCACAATTATTCACGTTCAACTCCAAGATCCAGCAAGCCAACTTCAACCGAAACTGAGTCACATTCTCCCTCTCTTCCTAATGGCGGCACATACCATTCTTGTAACAGTGGATGGATAATCTAAAGTATCGTAGTCTTTGTTTCTAAAAAGGTGGTGTCCTTTCTTTCACCCCTCCTTTATCGAATTAGCTATGGCTAATCTAGTAGAGTAGGGCTAATCAGAAGTTTCACTATGGGGTACAACCTCAATTCAAGTCGAGCAGCAGCTTTTCTACACTCAAAGGGAACCCGGCATCCCATTAACGGAGACTTCCTATGCAACGCTTTAGCCTTTCGTCATACCCAAAGGGTACTTAGTGCCTCCACCAACTACTAGGCTGTAATCTTCTTGTTTCTAAACGAGGCGCGGCTCTCTGAATCAAATATGTCCACTGTAGTCTATTTGAAGCGTTCCTTCCCTTTCTTGTCTTGAATCAAACGGAATTGAATAACCCACTACACAGGGTTATTCAATTGTATCCCCTATGTCCCATTTCTTTGAGTACGCCAAGTCCCAAGCTTCCGTCCCCACTAGTCTTTCCTTTGCTTTCCCGTAAGCTCTTCTAAGTCTGAGAGTGAAGTGTATTGTTGACGTTTCTGCTTTCTTTTGAGAGTTAATACTCTTTCTTAAGTCTGGCCTTCCTCTTTCTGCTGCTTTTAGTCGCTTTCCTTGCTTACTGCACTCTCTTAGTTGATTGAGTAGGGGTACTCCCTGCTTCTTTTGTAGCCATCTTGTCCGTCCCTCTGGTTCTCTTTCTGTTGACAGTCCTTTCTGCTGATTCCTTTAGCTACTTGCCCTTCGGTTTCGAGCAATAAGAATTCGAGGCATTCTAATCTTCTCTGTATTTCCACTATGACCTGCCTGAAGTGCTCTTCCAGCGCCTCATAGTCTTTACATGGTTTCGTCAGCATAGCACACAAGCAGCAATAAGAGCAGTAGTACTTAAGATAAGAGGAACGGAGGGCCTTGACATGTCCTGTTCCGTTCCATCATCATTGTTGAAAAAATGGGAAAAGAAAACAGCTAGTTCAGCTCGTCATATATAGGCTAAGAACCCCCAGTAGAGAGTGGTACGATTCAATTCAACATTTTCTTCGTTCGGGTTTGATTGTGTTGTAGCTCTATAATTCGGATTAGGTTTCTCGTTGGATGAACTGCATTGCTGATATTGACCCCAGTAGGTACAGGTACAGCTAGTCCGTGAACAGCCAACCATCGCACTGTCAAAATGGGATAGGTTCGATCTAAGCTTACTAATAGGGGGCCGTCTAAAAGAAGAAGCAAGGAGCGTGGCTTTCCTCTCTCTACTCTCTCTGTCTGTTAGCGTGACCCTACTTCTAGCCTGCTTTGTCTTTAAACGTAACGAGACGAGCTCTCCTCTTCTCGTCTGGGCCAACACTTAAAATCAAGCGTAACTACCGTGTGTTAAGCTTCTTACGAGTCGATTTTCCTTTAGATGAGTCCAGTCGTTAAGCTAAGGAAGGACTCAAGTCGTAAAGCGTACCTATGGCTTGACCTCGCTGCTGCTGATGAAACTCCTCTTCAGTCTCAACCGAGACCATAACAGCAGGATGGAGCTTGCAGCCTTTATTATCATTATCACACTGGCGGGACCTTTGATTCCTACAACCAAAGGGTTGGAGGCACCTGGGATCACCTCTAAATACACGAAAGGGCGATCCATCTATTTATTTGACCCTAGTTCACGAGAAAGAGTCCTAAGGATAGACCCCTTTGTTTTGCACCGAGAAGAAATCAATGGAATCGTCTGATACTAGATGAAGAGGTACCCCGGAAAGCAGAGATAGAGGGGGCACAGGCCTGCCATTAGAAGAAACCAAAGGCAATTAGTTCATCTTTGAATAGGTAACCTGGTTAACCAGACAACCTGGAGGGACTTCAAGCCAGTTCCTTTGACTCCTTCTACTCAAGCTCCTACTACAGCTCCGATTCCCGTACCAGTGGTCTTGCCTTTGTGTCTTTCCCGTACCCCCCTTTTTTGTTTTCTTTTCTAGTTGAAGGTACCCGTTGCCATTTCAATGCTCGCCTATTCCGCGTCATCTTTCTCGATTGCAGTTTTGGTGTCGTATGCCGGTTGTGCCTAGCTGACAGGCAGGTATGGGACGAAAGTAGAGGTACGGGACGGGGAATCAAGGTATAGGTGCGGGTGAAAGTCAGATACGAACGAATGGGCTTTCAAGTATGAAAGTCGAAGGTCCAGAGTCAACTCACGTGGCAAGCTCCTTCCTCATAAGGTTACTACACCAGCACCAGCAGCATCAGTAGTGTCAGTTTATGCCATCAAGGCTTCCAATGTCCAATCGGCAAGAAAGAAGAGTTGTTTAATCCAAGCCTCTGGGAAAAGGGATCTCCATTCTGTGTTGCAGAGCACTCTGTCCAACCGTTCTCTAATTGCAGCCGGTCTGAATTATACCAGGTATATTTGGGACCAGAGAACCCCATGTCAATGAGGTTACAATCATTTATCCATTTGTTGAATCTATTACATCTCCTCTGACTAGTTGATGCACCCCCACTCTTCTCTGAACTACCTCTGACTTCATTCATATCCCCCGCTACTAACCAAGGGAGATTATGAGCCCTCGAAACACCTTCAATATATTCCCACAATTCCTCACGTGAATTGGGGTTAGGGCTAGCATATAGACCAGTAAACAACCAATCAATCTCACTTCGACGCCTAATCAGAGCATTAATGGCTTGGTTGTGTGTAGCCAGAAGTTCAACCTCAACCATATCGTTTCGCCAAAACAACCAAATCCCCCATGCAAAACCCCTGGCATCAACTCTTTCGACATTCGAAAATCCAATTATTCTTCTAACCACTTCAGCTCTTACCCCTAAAACCCTAGTTCCAGTAATACTATAACCACTGGTTGGTGAGCTCTAACCAAATCAAAAAGATTGAGTAGAAAATTCTCATTACCTGCACCCCGACAATTCCAAACAAGTAGATTCATTGAGTCACAGATGTAGGAATTTTGGTAT